TTCCTAGCGGAGCGGATGTACAGCTTTGCTACATACATTAACTCTATTTTGGGGTGATTTTTCAAGTTGAAGGGGTTTACCAGTAGCTTCCGAAGGATCGAGCCCATCAATTTTCCATCAACAGGTGAAAACGAGAAGAAAGAGGTACACACAAATGAACTGGATTATTAGCTAAATGCTAAATCTGTACGAACTGCCAATTTCGCCGCAATCTACCCATAATAAAAAAAAAATTCGTAAAAAATTTGTGTAAAAATGGAAATAGGAAGATGTAGATGAATAGATATGAAATAAAGAAGAGATCTACTAAATCCCGCGACTTGTCTCTGTTTTACTCGTACGCCACTGGTCAAACAATTCCCGAAAATTTAGGTACGGCAAGAGCAATTTGTTGATGCAACTACCAATGCAGGGAAATTTTTGTGTTCCCGCGCGCTCGCAGGACACTGCGAGAAACAATTGCGATGTCGTTAAATCACTTGCAATGACTAAATTGTTTTTCGAACGAATCACACTCCTTCGTATACATCGGGAGTCCATTGATGGAACGGGACGAGAGAGAGTTTGGACGCTGTCCCAGCTATGATAGACGCGATAGAGGTACAAATTGCAGTGAGATATTGACTTAACGCGAGTCCATCGGCTGTTTTATCAAGCTGAAGCTGTCCGCCAGAAATTCCATATGACAAAGAGAAACCATATAGCAGAAAAGACGAGCTTGCCCCACCCATCAGTAAAAATTTCGTAGTTGCTTCATTCGATCTTATATCCCTTTTGGTATGTCCAGACGAGAAGCAAGAAGATAGGCTTGAAAATTCCAACGCCACATAGAGGGTGACCGAATCATTTGCCCGACGTAGAACCATTCCACCCGAACCTGCAGTTAATGCGAGGAACGAAAATTCTGCCAAAACCGTTTTTGAACATCGTATGTAATCAACTGACAACAGAACAGATAATAGCGAACAAATCAACAGAGAAAATCTAAATATATAGCTAAAGTTGCTGATCCGGTAATTTTCGAAAGCGATGGGAACGGAGTGGATCCCCCATTGGCATAGTGAAACAACCACGCTAATTAACATAGATATTAGTGAAATTCTGTGAAGCGAAATTGTATTTCTCCCCCTGTTTGATAAATCGATCACAATAACCGTAATTAAACCGATAATCAAAATACGTTCCGGCAAAATTGACAGATTACCCAGTAAAAAATAGAAATCCAGGAAAGAAAAATTGGTGTAATTCGTAATGGGAATCAGAATAATGTTTGGGAGTGGGTAACTTTCTGCCACACCGATTTCGAAACGAAATTAGCAAGTGAAGTACTTTCGTATCTATGTGACTGTATAAATTGCAATGGCGGGGTATTCCTATTTTTTCCTCATCAAGTCAATTCGATAGCAATTTTTATTAAATTGAATTGAAAGGGGGGAGAAGCGAACTTCAAACAGATTTATTGGACCTGTATTTTCGATGCAACAAACGTTGACGAAACAGATTGAGTTAGACTTAAATGCCAAAATCTTTGATCCGTTTTGGAGGAGTTGAGCTTGTTAGACGTAGGGACCATCTTTGGTAGTTCTAGGTCAAATCTGCGTCGTGAAAGACGTATTGTGCTTCTATGTTTACCCGCCAGCGTACTATCGCATGATAGTCGTGATATATATCTCGATCTACGCAATCCATCTCGATTTATTGAGGCGCTGTGGTACAGGGAAAAAGTATTCCAAATTTTTACAAACCTGTTCAAAATCTCATCATCTGTTAATACAGTCCAAGCTAATTTACTAACTGGATGTCCAGTACTATCGCAGAACTTCTCTTTTTTCAAGAGTTTAACTAGTAGCGAAATTGGAATCCTGGGATGAATTCTTTCTCCACCCAAAAGACTGCTGTGAGAATCCACTGCGGTTTCGACCTGGACGTTTCTCGAGACTGACTGAATAGCTGAAATGTAACCCAAGAATAAGATACAGCTGGTGGATAACGAATTGATACGTATCCGGGTAAATTCAATTGGATAGTGAAAATGAGATCTGAGAAATATCAAAACGTAATAAATCCATTTTTTTGCGAAATATTGAGTTCCACGAAAAGCTGTGAGAGATTTGTTTCTACATCTCCCAAAGTGGATGCACAAACTTCGAGTGAGACAGCGGTCGATGCTTATCGCGTCTGATCGAGAGTTATATTCAGAAACACGTATTTTCTTTCTAGTCATGTTATTCCGATCGGGAGATACAAAATATCTTGGGTTTGACTCATGCATTCGTGTCCATAAAACTAGCAATATCGAATCAGTTTCGTAGGTGTAGAAATTTCGAAGTAGCATGTCAATACTTTTCCGTTCTTTTTGTTTCCAAGATCGAAACTGAATAGATTTTCCACACAAAGTTTTGTACGTGTGAAAAACTATCCTTAATAAATGTGGAAATGTCACATCCCTAATTCGTCGGCGAAACAAGCGAACCGGAGTTTCTAGATGAAGATTCTGTGACATTTCTATCTCTAAAACGTGGCTAGATTTTGGTAATCTATCTTCCATAAATAAAAATATTGAATGAATAGATTGTGAAATTTTCGAGTTGTTATTTGTTTCAGCAGCTAACCGACACAAAAGAGGTATCCCCAAAATTAGACATATTGTTTGTAGAAGTACATGGAGATATAAATCTATGTCAAGTCGACTGCTTCATTTTCAAACAAATTCCGAATAAAAAATCTCCGAATAATCTTGGTAACGCACACTATCAATTGAACGCTTCGTTGCTGCTGCACTACACGCCCCGAATACTAAACCGACGTCTCGTCTATCTAAGCAACGCTTACAGGCGACTGAATGGAAATTATCTCTGAGTAGGAGGAGAAGTAGGTATGGGAAACAATCTTGATTAGCGCTAAGCCCTTCGCTTTTCTGTGATACATCAAATTTAGGAAGGGATCCAGAAGTTGTCTTCATCGCAGTAACTCCCAGGCATTACTTTTCATAATGAATTTTATCCGAGAGATTCAATGTATTAGTAGTTATATTTTCATTGTATGAATAAAATGAAAAAAAAAAGCTGCAAATGTTTAACCACTGTGGTCGAAAGAGCTGAATCACCTGTTTCATCGGACGACGTGAAACTCGAATTAGTAAATACTTACTGATGTAGTAAATACTTGCCAATTCGGGTTTTGTCCAGGAAGCATCGAGCTAAGTAAAACATTTCCCGACTTGATAAAAGTGCCGAGCTGCAATCATCTTTTGGGAAGGATCGTGGGGAGTTAGACCAAATTTATGGCATGAAATCGGCGGTCAACCCCTAACCCAACATTGGGTTGGATGGAAAAGTTTGTCCCGGTAGTAATCATGTCATTGGCTTGAACTACCCGCGTCTCCCCTTCCTCTTCCAATTTCTCATCACACCCGTGAAGATATGTCCGATATCACTTCTTTCGAAGGAGGTTTTGATGGAAAACCAGTAGTCTCTCCGAAATATTCTACTTCTTAAAGGAATGCCAAATACGGCATAGATGTAGAGTATAAGTAAAAGAGAGGGGTAATACAGAAGCATCTGAAAAGAGATGTAAGCTGGGCCCATTAGATTCTCCTAAAATTTGATTTTCAATTAGAGGTTGATTCCGACTTGTTCAGGCACCTTCGCCCGTTTCGAAATATCACGAACAGTTTCTGTTGATTGCGCTCCTTCTTTAAGGAGAGCAATAATAGCAGAAAGATCCAATTGGGTTTGCTCTTTGCGGGGGTTGTAAAAACCAACCTCCCTAATAGCTTCCCCTTCTCGCCGAGATTGGGTGTCGATTGCAATTATTCGGTAAGTGACCTATCAGGATAGGTGGGTGCACGCGGGGTGAACCCCCCCCCCGCAAAGCCGTATGTGAAACGTTGAATTCGTACAGCTTAGAGCACAACTTCGATTGAATAGATAACTGTTCTATTCAATTGTAGAAGGATACTTCTAACTCATATGTGTCATTCTCCCATTTATTGAGTTATCTCCTCACGAATTATCCCTTCGTGAAAAATATTACCATAAGGTGAATGGCAAGACAGGAAGGTGGGTGGGGGGGGCGAGCTTACCCCCCCCCCCCGCCTCTTCTCTCTTCATTTACCTACTAATAAGTTCAACTGGATATCGAAAATCCCCTCGTTCGCAGATCGATTTTGACAATCCTTAGGTTTAGGCCTAACCCCGAGGGTTTTCCAAGTTGGGAGTCGGTAGCAGCAGAACCCACCCTCATCGACCCCTAAAAAAAAATTTGTCGAGTAAGTTTTTTTCTACATCTGATTGTAGACAAAATAAGACTCAGTCGAAGTGAGTCGGTTGGGTCGTCTGAGCCCGGTAATACTAAACCAACCCCACTGAAATTCAGTTTCCAGTCCCCGGTAAGACAAGGTAACGGACTGATGAGGCTTCGCCGCGCTATTTCGTGGAAATAACCATAGATAGAACTTCTCTCCGAAAATAGAAATAGATTCAGATAGATTTATATTCTTCGAGTTTCATTGGGTGATGGGTTTTAACGAATGTCGAAGCAAGAACGTCCCACCCTTCGAGTAGAACCGGCGGATACTAGACTCCGCGAATACGATCTCGATATTCGAGTCACACGTTGCTTCTTACCATGTCGCTTCAAGCGGGGTTTTACCGTAATATCTAAAAACCGAGAATTATTTTTTTGCTAAATACTTAACTTACTACTCCAAAACCTTCGATTTATATTTCCGGTACGAACTTGCTGACGCATCCCCGAAATTAAGTTAAATGGACTAGAACTTATGTCGAATGATTACCTGTACAGCTTATCAAATTAAGAGCTTGATTTTTCCTTAGCCGCATACGTTACGTCAATTGTAATTTCCTGAATATTGTTTTGCTTCGCGAAGACTTCGGTGTTTTTCTTGGTTCTCCCCCTTACGAAACCAGGAATTCTATTTGGTTCTGACTCAGCTTCGGGAGTCCAACTAATATCTCTTCTATCTGTTGATAGGGACTTGGTGCTTACCTCTTTGGTATCATGCCCCCCGAAAACATCTAGCGAATGATCTTCCATACCAAGATTAAACGAATTGTAGATTAGATCGGCTATTTGATTGGTTCCTTCGTAACCTAGAAATGGTCGATATCCCAGAGGGAAATTCTGAATATGAACTGGTGAAGAAATGACCCCGCACGGAGTATCGATACGTTTGCCAATATGACGCTCCATTTGAGTTCCAAATATGGCGGAGGGTTCAATACGAGCTATCGTATCTCCAACCTCGGTATGGTCTTCCGTAACTATTACTTCATCACATAAACCCCGAACTTGCTCATTAAACCGTTCTGCATCATGCTTGCAATACGTGCCTGAGCAACTGACACGAATTCCCATTTCTTTAACGAGTATTTTAGTAATTGAGGCTGCATGAGTTGCGTCACCAAAAATTGCTGCTTCTTTTCCAGCCAGATTTTGACAATCAATAGACCTTGAAAACCAAGCTGCTTGAGAAACAAATTTAGTTTGATTGTCAACATATAACTTGTAGTTAAGTCTTTTTTCTGACAGTGCGCAAGCCCACACATTCACAAGCTTCCCGATCTGTGCAATAAAGTCGGCTGTGTTTGAAATCCCCATGGGAGTTATAGATATGTAAGGCATTCCATACTCCTTTTCCAAAAAAGTTGCTGTCATCAAACCTACTTCGCGGTAAGGAACTGTATTGAACCAAGCTCTTGGCAAATCTTTCAAATATCTAAGAGACCCTCCCTCTGGGATTACTTGATTGACTGCAATTCCCGATTCTCCAGGTAGACGTTTCAATTCGCGACAGTCATGTTGATTATGGAAGCCTAAGGTAAAAATTCCTATAATATTTGCTGAAGGTCTGTTTGTCACGGATCGATCCGAGGTACCTTGTCTACGAGCCCTATCCAAATGAAATCGAGTTATTTGTTCCAAGGTTCTATCCGCCGCTTGAAGCTCATTGACTCGGTGATAATTAACATCCGCGGGAATTACATCAGACTCGGAAGACAAAGAAGCTCGATCCACAAAATTTTGTAGATCCTCCTGTGAAATACTAGAGGTACACGTAGGTGTTGAAACGATTAAGTCGGGGTGTTATTCCTCATCTTTTCGGCTTATGTTATTTATAACCTTTTCTTGAGACCCACGCGCCAATACGTGGCGGTCCACTACACTAGCAGTTACTGGGGTAAAATCCCTTTCCCTCTCCGACGTGGAACGCATTACGTTGAAGTAGTCATCTCCCAGAGGGGCATGCATTGTAGCATGTACGTTCCTGAAGGAACTGGCTACCCGTGAAGTACCTATGTGAGCGGGTCCAGCATACATCCAATAAGCTAATTTCATAATTTGATTTTGGTATCATTTTGTTACTTCGCATCACAAAGGGATCTATTGCTATATGCGGCTTATCATCATAATATAAATTGGAAGATCCATCGGGAGGAACTATTCTATTGAGTATATCAAGGGAGGGGTAGATAGAGAATCGAAGCTGGAAATAAGTAAGATTTATGACTTCTTTAATTTCTAGTATATGGGAATGTGAGAGGTTTTTTTTTTAGGAAGAAAAATCTGGGACGGAAGGATTCGAACCTCCGAGTGACGGGACCAAAACCCGCTGCCTTACCGCTTGGCCACGCCCCACAAATGATCGGTATGATGACTATCCCACACTTCGGGTTTCCTGTCAACCGGTTTTTTTAGTTATTCGTTCGGTTAGAAGGGAGCAGCAACGAAAAAAGATTGGAGTAGTTTGAAACTACTAGTACTTCGGAGAACTAACTAAGAAGGAATACTTAGGTAGAAACCCAGTCAGATATCATTTCGGTCCGGTAAGGTTTTGATTCGGTGAATCCAAATTATTTGAATGGGGGAACATATAACAAAACATGCCTGACGGGTCAGCCAATTGCAAGGTGATGCGTAACCATGTCGGAGGGAAATTACTTGCTACATTACTGGAGAATAAAGATGGTAGCTTCGTATGACATCTATCTGGAAAATTCTATTCACCTCAGCGATGCCTCTTTTGCCAAATTACCCGAAGCTTACGCAATCTTTGATCCGATTGTGGATGTAATGCCGGTAATACCGGTGCTCTTCCTCCTCCTAGCCTTCGTTTGGCAAGCCGCAGTTAGTTTTCGATAATAAGTATTAGGGAGTTGCTCAATTCTAGAATGCCCCGCTCTTTACAGGGCGACATAGAAAAATAAGTTGTCAAACAGTTGAGGTTGGGGAGGGATAAATGATGGGGGGGGGGGTCGCTGCAATTCAGGGGAAAAACTAATTTTGGTAAATCGCAAACCTCTTATATGGCATCCGCGGCTAGATATGTTGGTACCGACGCATTCACTTTTATATTGAAAAATGGGATTGGATGCCCGCGGCTTACTCGAGATTGGCAAAAATAAATTTTCTAGTGAATTGAATATTTATGCAATTTCTCTTTCCACCTATTGAAGTAATAATAAGAAGATGGAATACTGGATGGAATAGATATAATCCATTTGGTGAAATGACGTCTCGCAAAAGCCGGGTTCTTTCTCCAAATTAAATTAAATTGGGGGAAGAAGTCATATCCGTATGTCCAAACAAATCTAAATGATAGAGATAAATAGATGTTCGAAACAAGGCAAAGTTGTTCCGTCTTATTTTATCCCTAGTTCTAAAAAACATGGAGATGTTATCACGCTTACCCTCAAACTATTTGTCTATGCAGTAGTGATCTTTTTCGTCTCTCTCTTTGTTTTCGGGTTTTTGTCAAACGATCCCGGACGAAACCCTGGCCGTAGGGATTAGGTAGAAATCGATGTCTTAGTTACGTTGTCGAGATAAGTTTCTCAATCCACCAGTTTAACCAATTTATTAACAAGGGAGAGAGAGGGATTCGAACCCTCGGTACATATGACTTGTACAACGGATTAGCAATCCGACGCTTTAGACCCCTCGGCCATCTCTCCGAGCAGCTAGGGATGTCTTTTCCCCAAATTCTAACACGAAGTTAGAATGTAAGTCTATACCTACAATATACATCTGCGGCACAGTTCATGGAAGGGGTGGCCTGGCCCGCGTGCGTATTACTTGATTTGATGGAACCAAATTCCAGATCACTCCTGGGTAGAAATTCCCTTCTTCCGCCTCTTGCCGGCCCCCCCCTCCTCCTACGACGTGACATAAGATAAATAAATTCGTAACCAAATTTATTGGGTACGGGGCGAAAATTTTGCCCAAAATGGATTCGATACTTCTTGGCCTAGACGAAATTGGCGAATTCCCTTCTGCTAACTAAACCAAATTGATTGTCGATACGGCGCAGTGGCGAATTTCGCAGTTGAAATACTTGTTATGGGGGCGGAGCGAAATAATTTTACTTTATGAATTTGATGCCACGGGTTTCTACCACTTTTTCATCTCTTCGCATAGGTGAGAGATAAAATTAAGTAAATATATTTGTTTAATTTTTTATAAAATTTATTGATATCAAGATAGATTTCTGAAAAACGATAGAAGGAGGGATAATGAATTTAGAAATAATTGCGCAACTTGCTATTTTGGCATTGGTAGTTGCATCAGGACCTTTAGTAATTGCACTACTGGCAGCTCGAAGGGGTAATCTGTGACGTGGGCAGCGCAACCATTAAATGAATACCTATTTTCTATATAGATGTATACATATATACAGAAACGAAGAATGGGTGGGGTAGGGGGGGGGGCTCCTCCTACAACCAGATGTAAGTACGTCTGGAACGCCTCACCGATGTACATGTAGCTCGTATAATAGAATTGCACCGTAGCGGGTATAGTTTAGTGGTAAAAGTGTGATTCGTTTCATATTGATTTTAATAGTTAAGGGATCTTTCAAACTGAATCTCAACTAAATCAAAAAGCTTTATTTCTACAGAAGTACATCTATTTTTCCTTACCAGTTATTGGTAGTGGTATGGGAGAAGAATGCGCCATTTCTGTTACTCCTGTACTTCGGAAGGCGTACCGGTTAGTGACGAGGCAGGATTGTTTTGGTATGCAAAAAACTTGGGACGATTTCGTGATATAAAAAGAATGAAAAAAGAAGATAAGAATCTATGGGTAGACATCTAAAATATTTGTTTCATCGTCACTGAACCTTGGAAAAAAATCCAAGCTTGAAAGTTACAAATAGATTGATCTTGGTTTATCAAGATTATCATACATTTTTTTGACTAAGCGATAACAATTGCTTCCGAGACTCGGTGAAAAATATTTCCCTAAGGATTTTTGGGAGTAGAAATAAAGAACGAAGTAAATAGAAGAAAAAAAGCAATTGATAAAACTAACTTTTTTCTTTCGAGGGATCATCTAAGAAGTATATCCATGCTGCACGACCAAAACGTAAGCAAGACTGACATAGATTTTATGGATACCACTTACTCCAAGTGGGGCGGTTCCCTCCTCTCCAAACGGTGGTCTAAAAAGAGGGGAAAGGAAAGCCCCCAGATATTCCAATATGGAGAAAGCCTCGATCCTCACAGAAGTAATTTCAATATGTGTTCCCTTGAGGCAAAAGAGACAAACCACTCGTCTTCTGATTGTTTCGTTTAACTAGGTTGGTATATGTAGACGACTTCTATCCCAGTTTTGTACTACTTATGCTTCCTCTCCATAAAGGAGCCGAATGGGCGGAAACTACCACGTTCGGTTCTGGATTAGCGACGTCATAACCATTTGTTGTCGTCGACTATAACCTTTAGCCTTCCAAGCTACTGATGCGGGTTCGATTCCCGCTACCCGCTGGTGATGCTGAGAATCCCGGAGCCCTAGTCAAATTAACCCCCCCCCACCCATGGATTGCGTCGTGAACAAACTAAAGCTATCGTTTGTTCACGATTTGGGAGCTAATCCGTCGGCATATTCGCCACCAACCGAGAAGAAGAAAGAACAGACGTCCATCGTCTAATGGATAGGACAGAGGTCTTCTAAACCTTAAGTATAGGTTCAAATCCTATTGGACGTAATCGTAATTCCGTGTCTGAGTTGACTATATCGGCATAGGTGAAGTGGAAGTGGTCGGATAATGCTTGGGAGTCATTCCCCTCCGCGGGTGCAATCTGCAACCTTATCACTTATTTCTCTTGCAACAGAAAAATTTCTGTTGACTCTTTAATTGCCTCCTTCGAAAGTGTTTCCGCTTGTTCTGTAGACACTTTTGTGGAACGAGTAATTTCACCAAATTGAGGTTTATTGGTTATTACATACTCGCGTAGCTGAACCAAGAATCGCTTGACTTGTTCAACTTCTGGTACATCCAAATATCCGTTGACTCCGGTGTAAGTGGTGGCCACCTGTTCCTCTACCGATAATGGGGCTGATTGAGACTGTTTAAGCAGCTCACGCAATCGCTGGCCCCTAGCTAGCTGATTCTGAGTAGTCTTATCAAGGTCGGAAGCAAATTGTGCGGAAGCCTCCAGTTCTGCGAATTGTGCTAATTCCGATTTCAATTTGCCAGCCACCTGTTTCATAGCTTTTATTTGAGCTGCGGAGCCCACTCTGGATACAGAAATCCCCACATTTATCGCTGGTCGAATCCCAGCGTTAAATAGATCTGCTGATAAAGAGATTTAGCCGTCGGTGATAGAAATAACATTGGTGGGGATGTAAGCTGAGACATCCCCCGCTTGCGTCTCAGCGATAGGTGAAGCCGTCATGCTACCTTCCCCTAATTGGAGACTTAACTTAGCTGCTCTCTCTAAGAGACGAGAGTGTGGATAAAAAACATCTCCCGGATATGCTTCTCGCCCAGGTGGTCTCCTTAATGGCAAAGACATTTGTCGGTAAGCTTGGGCTTGTTTAGAAAGATCGTCGTAAATAATCGAGGTATGCTGCTTGCGATACATGAAGTACTCGGCTAAAGCCGCTCCCGTATAAGGAGCAAGATATTGCAGAGTGGCTGGAGAATTTGCGGTCTCCGACACTACGATCGTATATTCCATGGCGCCGCGATCTTGGAAGGTATCCACTACCTGAGCCACAGAAGAAGCTTTTTGACCAATGGCTACGTAGACACATATAACATTTTGACCTTTCTGATTCAAAATTGTATCTGTAGCTACCGCTGTTTTACCAGTCTGTCTATCGCCAATAGTTAACTCTCGTTGACCGCGACCTATGGGAATCATGGAGTCAGTAGCAGTAAGACCTGTTTGTAAAGGTTCGTATGCGGAACGTCTCGAAATAATCCCTGGAGCGGGGGATTCGATCGATCTAAACTCAGAAGCTGGGATTTGACCTTTCCCATCGATAGGTTGGGCCAAGGCATTTACAACACGACCCAAAAACGAGTCACTGACTGGTATTTGGGCAATCTTTCCTGTCGCTCTTACGGAACTTCCCTCTTGTATGGTCAAACCATCGCCCGTCGGTACAGCCCCAACATTATCAGATTCCGGATTCGGAGCGATCCCTACTGTACCATCTTCAGATTCCACCGATTCGCCAGCCATTACTTTGTTGAGTCCATGAATACGGGCAATCCCATCTCCGACTTAAAGTACGGTACCAATACTAACAACTTTTACTTCCGGGACATACCCTTCAATTTGCTTGCGAATGATGCTGCTAATTTCGTCGGGTCGAATGTTTATAACCATGTTTGCCGAAGAAATAGTACTGGAAGGGGGAGAAGTAAAAATAAAACCCGTTTTACAATGAGGTGGTAGTAGAATTGGAACTAATTGGATTTGTTTTTCATGGATCTGAACAAGCCGATGTGATAATCAATCATTCGCAGATGTAGTTGATTATCTAGGCGACTATTTAGACTTTCTAGAGCCCTCTCGGACGCTAGTCGAGAAACTTGCTGTCGAACCTGCTCGATAGCACGTTGCTTCTCGAAACGAATCGCATAATTCTTACTATCTTCCAATCCTTTTAAATCTTCGTCGGCTGCATCAACGAGATCCCGCTGCTCCCTGTCCATCTGCGTAAGTCCATTGATTCGAATCTCATCCGCTTTAACTTTTGCTTGCTGCAGGCGAATACGAGCCTTCTGAAGTTTCTTAGTAGCTTCTTTGTGACGCTCTTCCGCATCCCGAATTGTATTCAAAATTGTTCTTTCACGATTCTCCAAGAAATTGATCAATGAAAGTGGATTACAGATCTCTGATTCTCGGAGACCCATAATCTCTTCCCAAACCGAACATGGATTTTTCGATCCATTCGGCTTTCCTGCCCGTTTCGTTTCTACCAGTAAATCGGTAGAATCCAACAGATAATGCTTTCATACGCGGGCTCGCCTCCTTCTTCTCCATCAACTAATAAAATTCATCTCGAATAGGCTTGAATGGAATAATCAATATTATGGAATAATCAATATTTGAGAAGGAAAAAAAAATTGGGGGCTCTCCCAGATAATTAGTAATTATTTGAGAGCCGCTTTTTCCGAGTAGTATTCATCTTGTATGGGTTGTCTATTCAGCAAATTGAAGAAGATTGAGCTAAATCAATTTTGATATCTATTTATCTATATATCTACCTATATAGGTATCTATTACAGGTATCTATCTCGAAAAGAGGTACAAGTCGAAGTTATTCTTGATATGAGCGTCATATACCGAATGATGCGTTTCCAGTCGCGATTTGGCTTACGCGGTAGGGGAAAGAAAACCCTAATTTTGCCAAGACTTTAAGCAATTTGGCTTTAACCATATTGACGACAGTCCCGAGAATCGGTCAATGGAAGTGAAAGTTTCATCGATTACACGGAATGCTCCGGTTCTTGCATAACATTTATTTACAGGGAATTCGTCGGGGTTTTGCATTTTCGGGTGCAACTGGAGAAAACAGTTATCCCACTCGGATATACGACTCGCACACACCCCCTTTCCATAGTAAAACAATATACCTAGCACTAAAATTAAGTTAATTAAGTTTATCTCCAAGATATTGGTATTTAAGCCAATACTTGCGGCAAGAGTCCAATCACTTGAGGGAGCAACGATCTCACTTACACTTCTCGTAATCCTTTCCCTCCTCGAAGGTTTTGCAAGATTTAAACAACTTCTGGTCCGGCCTGGGGGGAGGTGACAAATCCCGAATTCCGGGAAATCGAAGGAAAATCGGGGTGGAGACAAGATTTTCCGAGTCATTAATTTTGGCGACTTCTATTGGTTTACCCAATTTGTCAAAACTTTCTAGTTGGTAGAAAAAGGGGGAGTTACAAATAGACGCGGCAGGTACTCGGTTGGGTAGGCGGAGCAGCAACTTCCTACCAGGCCCCTCCCTCCCGGCTCGCCGCTGATTCGGAAACAGTTTAGGGAAGGGGGGGGGTGCCACCAGGCTACTTCCTGTTACAAACAGGTTAAACAAAAGGATTGGCAAATAACGGAGCTAGAGCTACAACTGATCCGTAAATTGTCAAAGCTTCCGTGAAAGCTAAACTCGACGATGAAGTACCTCGTATCTTGCCTTCTGCTTCTGGCTGTCTCGCGATACCCTCGACTGCCTGACCTGCAGCAGTCCCCTGGCCGACACCCGGGCCAATTGAGGCGAGGCCTACAGCTAACCCAGCGGCAATAACAGAAGCAGCAGAAATCAATGGGTTCGTATTAGTCTCCTCTTAATTTATTTACGTCAATCAATATTGTTTCGCTGGGTACTAACTAGACTCGGCACAACGAAGATTTTCTAGTGAACGCTAATCAAAAAATCAATTCTACATGAATCTGATCAAAACTAGTAATATGGTGTAACATAATACCCGTATACCCAACATTGAATCTGGAAAGATAATGAAGTACGGGAAGGACGCATCTACTTCCTACGTCGATCGGTGCTACCTCCCGCCTAATTTAATAAAATTGGATCGAAAAAATTTGAGTATTTGGCAATACTAATTATTATCTACCGAAACATGTCTATTCCAATTTCAGTGCAAGTAATATCTAATCACTTCATTTGACATACCATGACATGGGTCCAACTGAGATCTAAACCGGTTCAAACGGGAAACGCAAAAACGACATAAGTCGCTTTTCAAATACCTTGTGTATTCTTTTTCAATAATCTGAGCTTGGCGGCAAAAATCAATACTTATTCCCTATTCAAAACTTTAAATGGCTCAAATTCAATTTGGAGGCCCTGCGGGAGTTCTAGTTATTAACCCCTCCCCCCGCTCTTCTTTCTCATCGCTACTCGGAGGGGGGGAGGAGACAACACGGATCTCGTACCGTTATAGCATGATACCATGGAAACAATTTTTTTCCACTACAGCGACCCAACGAATGGTTCTCGGAAAAAGTATTTCGTGGTTACTACATCCTTTTGAAATGACTCAATCCAACCAAATTAATGGTGGCCCTCCGTGGATTCCCCAATATAAGCTGCAGCCGGAGTGGCAAAAATCAAAGCCTGTATGGCACTTGTAGATAATCCTAAAGGCGTCATGGGTACAGGAACAATTGAAGGTACTAGGGAGACGGGAACAGCTACTACCAACTCGTCAGCCAAAATATTTCCAAACAGTCGAAAACTAAGTGATGGGGGTTTGGTAGAATCTTCCAAAATATTGGTAGGTAGTAGTACCGGAGTTGGCTGGATATACTTACCAAAATAACCAAAACCTTTCTTGTGTAAACCTGCATAGGAATGTGCTACTGATGTAGGCAAGGCTGACGCAACAGTAGTGTTGATATCGTTGGTAGGTGCAGCCAACTCTCCATGAGGTAACTGAACGATTCGCCAAGGAAACGGAGCACCGGACCGGTTGGAAACAGAAATGGATGAAAACATCGTTCCGATAAATGGAACCCGGGGACGGTATTCCTCTTCCCCCATCTGGGTCCTAGTTAAATCCCTAATAGATTCAAGAACATATTCGATGAAATTCTGGCTGCCAGTCGGTACGACTTGCAGATTCCTGGTGGCTGCAATAGGTAGAGCTAGCAACGAGGCGATAACGACCCAGGGAGTTACGAGAACCTGTGCATGAACTTGGAAATCTCCTATTTGCCAATAGGAGTGTTAGCCTACTTCTACAGTCGATACTTGATACAGATAATCGATCTCATAAATTCGGAGTTGCTCGATGTGCGTAATACCCCCCTCTCAACAGATAAATTTATCTAAAATATTTAAGGTGATCGCTACAAATTCTTTATTCCGAAGTAGCAGAAGCAAGTTACTTTCTGGTGAAATTAGGCGATATCCCCAATTGTGGAATTATGATATAAATCCCTTGCTATTTCGTTACAAGTCGTCGAGTCAATTATCAGCCCCGCCACCTGTTAATTTACCCCGGAGAACTTCGAGTTCGAACGACCTTCACAAATGGCTGATGTCGGTTTGTCCAATATCCATCGGATTGAAGGTCGCGCGTCGTCATTGCCGGGGATTGGGATATCTACAAGATCCGGATCACAATCTGTATCGACAACGCAAATTGTGGGAATACCTAGAATAATACATTCCCTAGGGGCAATAGATTATTCGTGTTGATCAGTAATTGTCGCAATATCGGGTAAATCTGACATATATCGAATTCCGCCTAGACACTTTTTTAGTTTAAACAGTTATCCCCTCAAAATCGCCGCCTCTTGCTTCGGAAGTCAGTCGAACCCTCCTGTATCTTCTCCGTTTTGTAAGTATTGAAACCTACGAAGACGCATCTCTGTGGTGAACCAATTTGTTGACGTACCGCCTAACCATTTTTCATTTACATAATGACATTGAGATCTTGTTGCGGCCGATGCTATCAAATCAGCTACTTGATGTTTTGTACCAACCGTTGGGAATTCCTTTCCCTCCGCTGCTGCATCAAATACCGAATCACAGGCTTCAGATGAAAGACGAGCAGTCTGAGTTAGATCGAGGATATGAACACCCTTCTGTTCTGTAAATATATAAGGTGACATCCTGGGATTCCATTTCTGGGTTTGGTGACCGAAGTGGATCCCCGCCGCCATCATTCCCTCCAACTCAATATTCCGATTTTTCCGTTGCATCTTCCCCCCAGGTATAAAAAGCTGTAAATTTGTTTCATTTTAACTAAATTTGATAAATTATTACAATCTGTTGATCAATTTTGCGGGTTGAGACGCGCAGAAATTTCATTTAGGATTGGGTAACCCCTTATCTTATCTCAAGATTAAGATAAGGGAGGGATCGGCTCAATCCCTTATGAATGAATAGATTGGGGTCGATATTTCGCTTCTCGCGGTAACCACGTAGGTCATATTTCGTCCGCCAATTTGGGTTCTTGCTATTCCTATCTATTGCCGAATGAAACCCTTTTTGTTTATTCACTTCTAGTTGGCAAGCAATTTCTGGACTACCTGTTCCGACGGGGACGACGTCACCAAGAATAACGTTTTCTTTCAATCCTTTTAACCGATCGATTCGACCGCGGAGAGCAGCTTTGGCCAATACTCGCGTAGTTTCTTGAAGACTCGCCTCTGATAAAAAACTAGTAGTATTAAGGGATGCCTTTGTCATTCCCAGTATAGTAGGTTCATAAAAAATCGGTCTCTTTGATACGCGATTCATCCGTTCCGCCTGTGACAACTCGACAAGCTCCCCGGGAGGGAAGACATTGGTTATTCCGTCTTCTGACGCTACAACCCTCGATGTAAGTTGCCAAATAATAATTTCTAGATGTTTGTCGGATATTTGTACCCCTTGAGATTCGTAAACTTCTCGAATTTCATTAATTAGAATCAGTTGGCGGCGTTCCATACTTGTTCCGGCACTTAGAAAGTGGCTCCAGAGGTTCCCAATTAATCTCGTAATACCCCGATTCCATCTCCCAAAAAGATCTTCGATTCTTGCTGGAATAGAAGCGATGGAACGAGACTCCAGCAGCTGCTCAACTTTCGGCAGACCCTGAGTAATGTCTCCAGATTTCAATCTATCATATGGTAATGTTATTGATGTATCTCCCTCCCCAATGATATCTCCAGATATCTTGTGGGGAGTTGCTCCCCGGGTCGCCAGCAGGGTCCTACCAGTTCTGACTAGTAAGTAATCTCGGTGAATGGCTACGACCTGACCAGACTGGATAAATACAGTACCTCTACATAAATATCGACTTTCGCTGATTAACAGTCCTAGATTAATTAATAAAATTCCCCGACTGAAAAATTTTGGTGTCGGACGAATCGGCCTTTCTAATGAAAATCTATTGGAAGAAGTATTTGTAGCACATTTCAATGTTAATTTGGTTTCGTCAATTAAATACCGATGTCGGTGGTCCGGCGTATCTGTTGAATACGTATCTGTCGAATAATCGATGAAGTAATTTCTGAAGGGGAAAGCTTTGCCACTCAGTGCCAAACGGGAGGTAGCCAAAAAATGGGAAATTGCGTATGAAGTCCCCGATAGACCTACCTCTTCAAAATTTAATTGACAACAAGTGAAGCTCGATCTTTCAAATTTAACTGACCTCTCTTTAATATTTAGATTCGGATACTTTTCCAAAAAAGATTCATATTCGGAACTGAATGAAACGTTTTTCGGACTCCCGTACGAGCCCCCTATATCCGATTCTGATCGAGGGAAGTATTTTCCAACTCCTTTCTTGTAGCTACTACTGTTTGAATCAGCAAAGGAATTAGTGCGATAAAAGTCAAGCGGTGACAAAGTTAGGAAAGATATACCACGTTCTGGCACCGAATGAACAGTAATGCTCCGATATTTAAGAGCTAAATCATTGCCGTCGTTGGATAAATTGACCCGAGCGAGAAAGGGCTTGTCGACAGACACCAAGTTTTGGGAAGCCTGACTGACCCCGAGCCTCCGTGCGGGGGGGGGGTACGCCACCGAATTAACCTGAAGAAAAGTACTAAAGAGATTATTGACTCGCACACTGGTGAGAGATAAATAATTTTTTTTCGTGGAAGGGGTCTCGTGGAAGTGTCTCCGCCACCCAGCCACTAAGAAAGTTCGAATTAATTGAAGAGTCATGTGGTTAATCATTTTGATTTCCTCGCCATTTCTATGGGAGATACATAGAAGGGTTTGAGCTTTCGTGCATTTCTGCGTCTTCGGCTTATCAGCACAGAAGACTCTTTGCGACAAAGAATCGCTAGATACATCGTATTTAACAACTGGTCTTACCGGGACAGAGGTCTTTCTTCTCCTGTAAAGTGTAACCGATTGGAGGTAAACCCAACCCCTGGTTTTAATTCCATTAAGAATCATATTACCTGACTCTATTAGATTAATATTTTGTCTCTGTATACTAGTTGCCTTCTCTGGATTGTGAATATATCCGGGTAATACTCTTACCGTAATACCGTTTGTTAATGTCTTTTCAATTCGGATTAGTCCACCTACTTTACTACTAACAGTATCAGTTATTCGTGTGCCTTCTTCTACAAAAGTATTGTTTGTTACCAAAATAGATGCTGGAGGTTCATATATAGTATAAGCCTCCTCGGGAATTAGAAAGGAATTGCCTCCCCTGACTACTCTATACCACGAGCCGAAAATCGTTTTTTCCGCCCCACCGCCAAAAGGGAATCTATTTTTATCAATGGGTTCAACTTCTACGGTACCATATCTTATAATCCCCGAAACACCAGTTTGATACTCGAATTTTTCGTAGATGGCGAGGATATCACTTTCATCCAAAATGCTGTTTAATTGAACATCAATATTTGCAAAACGTGATTCGTCAAAATTTTCTTGTTGTCTTTCCAACAACAGAGAAACGGATTCAGTTTTTTCGGACCGCTCCACTTTGATATTAGATAGGATATAGTTAGATGTTGGAGGTTTTGACCAATTTAAAAAACATTTTGGATCGATTCCAAATTCTCGGATACTTTTTTGAGAACCTTTGCAGTTGGCGGCATCAACTTCTTCCTCGCCAATTCCCTCAAAGCAATCGCACCTCTTTTCGATGGAGTTGGGTTTGATACCAACTCTATCCCGATCTTTATGAAACAAATAGCTTTCGTCGGAATCGCTATAAGCTCCTGAAAGAATCCGGATATGGCCCGCCTCGCGTACGACACGAATGGGATTGTCTGTGCAATCGCTGACATGCCACACAAATTTACTCCAGTGAATTTCTCCTTTTAAATTTGGATAGATAGCTTTTTGGATACGTTCCTTAAGGGGAAACTCCTTGGCTCGTACTTCCGCGATGATTTGCTGTGCTTCGACATACTGACCGTTTCGAATCATAAGTAGACTTTGAGCCGGGACGACGAAATCGTGTATGGCGCCGTAACTCCTGGTAGCAACGGATAAATCATTTCGACACGTCCAAGCAGGATGCCCGTGTCGCGTACGTGTGGGATAAACCAGCCTCCCATCGGAATTAATAAGCCCATTAAACGGAATTCGTACGTATTCTGCGATATCGCCCGTAAATACCCCACCTGTATGAAAAGTTCTTGATGTTAATTGAGTTCCCGGTTCCCCAATGGATTGACCCGCGATGATGCCAACAGCTTCCCCCAATTCTACTAAATCGTAATGAGCAAGACTCCGACCGTAACGCCACTGACAAATCCGGAAAATGCTTTTACGTGTCAAAGGAGATCTCACATATATTGGCTGCGCCGATGCTACTGAGTTACTAGCCAGTCCATCACTGATATCTTGATTACGGGTGGCGATACATCTAACGTCCCAATAGACGTTATCTGCCAGCACACGTCCAACCAATTTTTGATATGATACTGTTCTAATAGATTCTCGTTTTTCTTCGGCGATATTTAGCGAAGCAATGCCTTTGGTAGTTTCGCAATCCTTTTTGCGTACAGCAATGTGTTGGACCACTTCAACGGGTCTGCGTGTTGGGTATCCAGCGTCGGAGGTTCGAACGGCGGTATCCACAACCCCTTTGCGGGCACCATAGCAAGAAATGATATATTCCGTCAGGGATAGGCCTTCACGAAGGTTTCTTCGAATGGGTAGATCAATTACTTGTCCCCGGGGATCCGACATCAATCCCCTCATGCCAAGCAACTGATGAACTTGGGATATACTTCCCCGGGCCCCCGAAAAAGACATCATGTGGACTGGATTTAAAGGATCGATCATTTTGAAGCTTGGATTCATCTCTCGTTTTGGACATTCGCTTGTAGCGTACCAGGCTTCAATTGATTGACGTAATTTCTCTACGGCATGCGGACTTCCGTAACGATAATGCTGCTCCGAGACGTAACCTTATTTCTCAGCGTCTTGTACAAGCCATCCTCTGGATGGTACTGCTAGGAGGTCGTCGATGCCCAATGAGACAGATGCTTTGGTAGCTTGTTGAAAACCCAAAATCTTAACTTGATCCGAAATATTTGTTGTAGATGCAATTCCAAAACAAACGACCAACTTGCCGATGAGTCGCCTCGTCGCAACTCTATCCATTGTTTTATTGCAGAACGGTAATTCAGTTTGATCCGTCATTATAAAAACCTCACCTTATATATCTTTTTATACTGCGACATCTATTAATCAATAATTTGAAATTAAGCGATTTATTAAATATTTATTAAATATATCTATATATTAAAAAATTTTTCATTCTTCATTTTTGCGGTTAGATATAGGCATTTCGCGTTGTGTCACCATATCCGGTACGGACGAAGTAGCACACGAAGAGGCTTTTGACACACCTTGCATCGCTTCCCTTAATTGCTGATTAAACAAGATGCGACCAGCCGTGGTAAGTACATATATACCTAAGATATATCCCTTCCTACACTTTCTAATCTGGTAATTATCATAAGAGTGAAGAGAGGTTCCCAAGGATTCATATTGAGATTCAACAGGTAATTCACGAATTTTCGAACTAATCATTTTCAAATTAGTTTTCCATCGAAGCCACAAAAAACTACAGAAATCGATTTGATTTGATTCCTTGGCCCTGAGTATGTCGTGGTAGCTACCGAAACGGGGTATTCCGGCAGGGTGGACATCACCCCCTCCCAAGAAAACGGAATGTTTGTTTCCATAGATTCCTTGCTTGTTCTCAATTGTTGGTACATAAAGACCGAGAAGCATGTCTTGACTCGGGACAGATACAGAATCCCCCGTAGCGGGGGATAACAAATTTATGTGTGGAAACATCGGAAGACGAGCTTCAATCTGAGCTTCGAGAGATAGGGGCACATGAACGGCCATCTGATCTCCGTCGAGATCTGCGTTAAACCCCCCACGAACCAATGGATGCAAACGAGTAGCACGTCCTTCTACTAAAATGGGTTGAAATGCCTGTATACCCAGCCTATGCGAAGTAGGTGCTCGATTCAGCAGTATGGGATGACCCCGCATAACTTCCCGAAGAACTTCCCATATAATGGGATCCTCTTTTCGTATCATACTTTTAGCCGCTCGTAGATTACAAGCTAGATGTCATCCGATCAAGTTACGAATTACAAATACTTGGAAAGGTTCGATTGACATTTCTCGGGGTAATCCACATTGATGTAACGAAAGGGATGGGCCTACGACGATAACGAAGCGACCCGAGTAGTCAACCCGTTTTCCGAGCAAATTTTCGCGAAATCGTCCTTCTTTGCCCTCAATAACCTCTGAAAATGACTTGTAGGGTCTGTTATTGATATCCCTCATTGGTTGCCCACGTATACCATTATCAATGGGAGCGTCTACGGCTTCTTGAATAAGTCTTTTCTGACAAACGATTAGTCCCTCCGGCGTGAATTCACTCCCCGATGAAAATTCAGCAAGAGTATTATTTCGATGAATTACCTTTCTGTAAAGCTCATTAAGGTCGGAAGTAACTAATTCGCCTTCATACGATTCAACTATTGGTCTCAATTCAGGTGGAAGAACTGGCAAGAGATCTAAAACCATCCATTCCGGTTTTAGATTCGTCCGTAAGAAGTCCTTGGCTAATTTCATCCGTCTGACCAAAAGATCTTTCCTTCTTTGAATTGTTCGGTCTTCCCATTCATTCCCAACAGGCCTTTGCTTTGCCGGCGCCTGCCACTCCAAATGTGCACGATCCATAACACTTTGCAGATCCAAACTAGTTAATCCTTTTTTGACGGCATCTCCGCCAGTGGCAATTTCGTTCCCTTGAAGCGTTTCATAATTTCGAGTGGAGAGATAGATGGGAAGCATGTTTCTCCAGGATCGGTCTTCGTAATTGAACAAACCCCGCAATCTCAATAGGTTGGGCCTTTCAGCCACGGGCCTAGCAAGAAAAAGATTGGGATAGGTCGGGCGGTGCCCCCCCCCCTTAGAATCGGACACGAATGTTTCCTCTCATCCGGCTCAAATAACTAGGCGTGAAATTGAAACAATTTGACGTCTTTGAGACGCAGTACGTCTCGTCGAAGATGAAGTAGTTGCTCATTACTCGGGTCTCAACTTCTTGCTTTTCTCGAGTAGTCTTGGACCCTCCGTATTGAACGATCTACCGAGAAAGAAGTAGTTTTTCCCTTCGATATTTCTTTCTCGATTTAGTCGTAGCCTGGAGATATTTTCCTTGTTCCCAATGCGATCACTTCCCTCTTTGGGTTTCCACTCCACTTCGATGGCTACTAATTTAATTGAATAGAAAAATCGATGCGATGATTGAATTTTCATAGCCACACATAGAAAATACTATTTGGAAAGTTTTTTCTGAAAGGGGGGAGATAAAACCAAAGGATTGTGTTGAAAAGCACTTGAATTTTCTTTCATCTCCTGAAATAAGAAGAGTTATAACGAAGCCCAATCGCTGGATTTTTTGCCAAAAATTAACCATGGAGGGGGTCCCCATTCTGTACGCGATAGTTTTTATCCCGAGTTGGACAATATTCCTCGATCGGCGCGAGGGACATGTCGGTCAGAGGCTTCCCACTTTTGCACGGGATGACAGCTTATAGCCAATCTGTAATGATCAACACATACAATCGAGTCACACATCGCAATATACTGGGCTTTCTGGTTCTTTAAGAGGTTTGGCGAGTGGATTTGCAATATAACTAGGGATTCGTTTTGAAAACCACACATGGGTGACCGGACATGCAAGTTTAATGTATCCCATTCGGTATCTTCGAACCCGGGAGTCGATAAACTCAACTCCGCAATGTTTGCAAAAATTGGAATACTCCCCTCCGTTACCGGCAGATCGATAGTTTCCACACGCGCGGACGCCGCTTTTTATGGGCCCGAGTATCCTTTCACGAAATGAGCCATCTCTCTCTGGTTTATGAGTCTTGTGATGCAACGTATGAGGTTGATCAACTTGCCCGACGACGTCTCCATTGGGTAACTCCCTCTCAGCCCAACCGCGAATCTGTTCGGGGGAAGCCAGTCCAATTCGAAGCTGTTGATAATTAGCTCGATGAATCATAATAGAAAAAGTTTTGATTGATTATTTATGAAAGAAGTTTCAATTGGATATCAAATATTTTCACTCTCCCTCTCCAAATCTTCTTCAATTATAAAGTTGTGCTCCAGATTTAGACCCATGCAACGTAACTCCCGAACTAGCAATCGGGAAGACTCTGGAACGGTATTGGTTTTGTAAACGGGTTTTCCGGTCATAATGGCACTAGGTACCTTGTAACGAGCCTGAATATGATCCGATTTAGTTGTAAGCATTTCTTGCAACGTGTAAGACACGCCAAAACCCTCCAAAGCCCGGACTTCCATTTCTCCAACCCGCTGTCCCCCTCGTCTGGATCTCCCCTTGAGAGGTTGCTGCGTAACAAGTGCGTAAGGTCCGCTGGATCGTGCATGAATCTTATCGTCGACCTGATGAATCAATTTCGTCATATAAGCTTTTCCAGTTGTAATGGGTTGCGCGAAGGGATCACCCGTTCGTCCATCGATCAATCGGCTCTTTCCGGGGTGATCGGGTTCAAATAACCACGGATTACGAGTACTTGCACTTGCTCTACAAGGTTCTGAAAATACTAGTTTTCTAGAGGCTTCCCGTTCGTACCTCTCATCAAAGGGTACTATACGGTAATGGGTTTCCGAAAACTCCCCGGCTAACCCAAGTAGGCATTCGAAAATCTGTCCCACATTCATTCATGAAGGTACTCCTAAAGGACTTAATATCATATCGACTGGTGTACCATCTTGCAAATGAGGCATATCCTGTCTGGGTAATACTTTTGACACGATACCTTTATTTCCATGTCTACCAGCTATCTTATCACCTACTTGTATCTTACGCCTCTGTAGTATATAAATATGAATGACTTCTGAGTCGTTCGAAGTGTCGTCTTCGGGGTAGACCCACCTGACGTCAGTGACTCGACCTCTTCCACCAATCGGAACTTTGAGACAGCTTTCTCTTGCGTTAACTAGTTGTATACCAGAAATGGCTTGTAATAATCTTCCCTCTGGAGCACGTGATGAATCTGCCCCCTCTTGGGGCGTCGGTTTACCCACCAAGGCATCTCCCGCCTCTACCCAAGATCCCGATTCTACGAGCCCATTGTCGTCTAAGTGTCGAAGCGTATGACTATCCAATTGAGGTATATGCTTGGTAACCTTTTCAGGACCCTGATTTGTTACGCAAACTTCAACTTCGTGTCTTTCGATGTGAAAAGATGTAGAGATGTCTTCGTATATTGGGCGTTCACTAATCAACACTGCATCTTCAAAATTGTATCCTTCCCACGGCATGTAGGCCACTGGGATATTTCTACCTGGAGCTGATTCCCCCCTGGCGGTTGCTGCCCCATCCGCGATGACTTCCCCGCGTTTCGGTAATTCTCCCGCCGAAACCGTAGACTTTTGGTGTATACAGGTATTGCCGTTGGAACGCTCATATATCTTCAATTCATTGGTTATAACACGTAAAACCGCATCGCTGCTTGTTGCTTCATCGATTGGTGATAGTTCAATTGTATCACCATCAATATATCGGATTTATCCCTCTCGTCCGGATACAACTACACTTCCCGAATCTGAAGCTACTTAACTCTCTAACCCGGTCCCTACAAAGCATCTTTCGGGATTAACCAGTGGAACCGCTTGACGTTGCATGGTAGAACCCGTTAAGGCGCAGTTCGCATCATTATGCTCAATGAATGGAATAAGAGAAGCTCCGATAGAGAAATAATGTAAGGGATGAATGCTTCGGAAATCAACTTGTTCCCAAAGGACGCTGAGAAATTCTTGTTGATATCGAACCGGTATGAGTTCCTTCTCTCTAGTTCTCCATTGGGATATTAATGAATTCTCAGTTGCTATTCGGTAGCAATCATCTTCAGTGGGAGATGAATCGATTAATTGCTCCTTTTCGGATGATTCCGACATTTTAAGGTACGGGCTCTGCAAAGAGCCGGAATTGCTAATTTCCGCCTGAATAGCTAGTGACGAAATAAGGCCAGCATTCATGCCTTCCGATGTTTCGATCGGGCAGATACGGCCATAATGACTAAAATGAATATCTCTAGCTTGAAAACTGGCGGTTCGACGTGTCAACCCGCCGGGACCTACAGAGCTTAATCTTCGTTTATGAACCATTTCTGATAATGGGTTGGTTTGGTCTAGAAATTGTGATAGGGGGTGTGATCCAGAAAACTCTTTGAAAGTTGCTATTACTGGTGCAGGCGTGACTAATCCCCGGGGCGTTACCGCGCGTTTGCGCCTAACGGCCCTAGAAAGATTTTGTCGAATCGAATTCTCCAAACGGTTTAGGGCCAGTTTCAATTGTTCTTGAGGCGAATCCGCTACGGATCGAACACGTCGATTTTTCAAGTGATCTATGTCGTCGAGGTTGCCTATTCCGTAGCTGATTTCTATCGAGTGATCTGCGGCTGCTGATATGTCTTGGGGTAGCAAAAAATGTTCCGCTTCAGGTACATCAAGAGTTGGTTTGATGTTTAGGTTTCGTCGACCAATCCGCCCCAACTCAAATCTATGCTGAGAAAACCTCTTCTATAACTCCTTGAATATAGATTCCGAAAATGAGATATCCGCGTCTGTAGCGGAGTATGGGTGTTTGTAAAGTTCTGCTATAGCATCCTCCGACGATTCAACGGCCCCTTCTTGCTTCTTCAACATATTTGAAAAAATCTTGGGGTAACGAACATTTTTCGAAATATCTTTTTTGCTTAACCCCGTAGCTACTAATAAGATCGAAATGGATATCTTTTTCTTTTTGCTAATGCGAACCCAAATTTTTTCTTTCCTATCCATTTCTGGTTTGAATCTCCCTCCCCGATCCGAAATTGCAGTGCTAGTATACGCGGAAACTCCTTTTTGATCGGATTCCCGGTTGTAGTAAATACCGGGACTTCTCAAAATTTGATTGACTAAAACTCTAGCAACCCCGTTGATAATGAATGTCCCTTTAGAATTCATCCAAGGAATAGATCCGGGCCGGACGTCTTCTTCTTGTACCACTCCATCTTCGCTACGAGTCAATTAAACTGGTACATATGGATCGGATGAGTATGTGACACATTGATACGCGGCATCTCTCTCTCCGACTGAAGGTTGCGTCAATTGGTACCGTTCACCAATAGGTCAGAATTCAACTTCCTTATCTGTATCTTCAATTTTCGGAAAATTTTCAAGTTCCTCAAGCAATCTTTCGTGAACAAATCGGTTAAACCCTTCAAATTGAATTTGCGCAAGTTCTGGTAGTACGGGCATATTTCTATTTCCTTCCAATAAAGTGATACATCGAGACCCATCCCCAATTAAAAACAAATTGATTAGATTTTCATACTTCCAATTCTCTATGTATAGGGCACCTCACTTCTAGCCTCCCAATAATTTGGGATCAATTTATTCCCTGTTTTTTTTTTATCCACAGCCATTTGCGGATAAAAGTATGGCGACGAATAAACGAAAGAAGTGTGGAGAAAGCTATGAAGTTATTAAATCTTTTTCATAAGCTAAGCCGTGAGCAGGAGACGTCTGTGCGATCCAGATTTTGTAAACCTACGTACCTCTTGATTAAGCAAGTCATTTTGGATCAAAATTGGTCGAAATACTTACGTATCCAAAATTGAGGTAACGGTCGATAAAGAAAAAACTGAGAGATACGTAGCAGTAAAGTAGGTTTGGCAATTATATCACACCAGTAATTTCGATTACCAGGAAAGCTTGAAAAAACATACGGATGTTCCCCTTTCCGTTGATAGCAATTTCGCGTTATCAGCCACTTCAAGCTTAGTTAAAATCTACAAGAGGAAGCTACTCGCTAGAAAAGGGTTAGGTTTCGGAAACATTTCACAGCCGTGTAGAAGTCGTTACTGATCTAGTGGTAGATAGATCTGGCTACTTCTTGCGACTATCGGTCGAAGCGGGGACACCCTCCCTCCCCCCCGAAGAAAGTAAAAAAGATCACTGACTCAGCGTTGACTCCGAGGCAATTGATACATAGACTCAAATCAAATTAATTGCTGGGATTGTAGTTCAATTGGTTAGAGCACCGCCCTGTCAAGGCGGAAGTTGCGGGTTCGAGACCCGTCAATCCCGATAAACTCTAACGAAATGCGCTAGTTCAAAGTTCAATCTACAGTCTCGGACTTGGGTCGAGCTGGATTCGAACCAGCGTAGGCGTTGCCAGCGGATTTACAGTCCGTCCCCATTAACCACTCGAGCATCGACCCATAATTCGTGAACGCTTCGGTTTCGCCTCATCGAGTTAGCGACTTTTGAGAAGTCGAAGCTGAGCCCTATTATTGGGTAGGAATCAACAATAAAATAAGAATACATTTCACCGATATGATCAATGAGATTTTCGGGAGATGAATACCCCCAGGGGAATTCGAATCCCCGTCGCCTCCGTGAAAGGGAGGTGTCCTGGGCCTCTAGACGATGGGGGCCTGATTACCTTTCGGTAGGATAAGGGTATTCCCTACCAGTTGTCAATCCGGAAGAAATAGCAAGGAAGTAATGAGGGAACCAATTTTTCTGACAATCTAGATTGGGGTTAGACTAATCATCCCAATAAATTTTTGATATCTCTTAACTACAGTAAATGAATTATAGCGATTGATCAATTAATCCGAAGCGGAGGCGTCAAGAGTAGGCTGCTACTGCGCAGAAACAAAGAATAGGTATTCCCGAGATTTCATTTCGTGATATACTATGTAATCGATATTGAAGATTCGACTTTGATAGTTTTTCTTTTATCTGTGATTAACCAAGGATTCGGTCGACCCGACTAATTAAAACTAGATGGTTCATAATGAAGTCCGAGAGTTTTTTCCAATAAAACCCACTCGAGCTATTTTCCAATTGATGATTTGAACTACCAATACGGAAGTAAATATTCTTGCGTTCGTAGCCACCGCACTTTTTATTCCAATCCCAACAGCTTCTCCACTTATTCTTTACATCCAAACGGCCGCTCAGAATAACTAGTAATTGGTAACGACTACCTGTTTGTTAACAAATCCTCATATGCAAGGGCGAATCGGAAGAGGAAAAGTAGGGGACACTGTTTGCTCGCCGTAAAACGGAGTGACATGCAAATAGCTACTTCTATTCCGGACAAAGTTTTCATGCTACCCGGTTGTTGCTGGTAGCAACTTACTGTTAACTCAGCGCTCTTTCCTGATTAGCTCTTTTTACGCCAATTGGAATCTATGTCTTTTTATCTTGTTTCTATTCCTCTACCTACCATGTATTACGCATCATTCCCGAATAGAATTGCCCAAAATTGATAGATCAAAAAAATGATCTATCAATTTCTACTTCTATTAGATCACTCTCGCTTGTTACAAAGCTGGGTTCTACCCAATGATTAGTATTAGGTATTGGGCTAGAGCACTCGGATTTACTTCTTCGTATACCCCTCGAAAGGAGATGAATCAATCTAGGCAAACCAAGCAAAACGAAGTGAGGTATCCGAACCGGAGGTCTGATCTCAAGTGTATGTCAGGCGTATATTCATTTCCTGTTTTTTGTTCCGGGCGTAGCCATAACATCAGACGAAAAAGTTGAAGTTTGAATTAACGGCGGGATGAGCTAGCAACAACCGGGATAGGTTCTTTCCGATAGCGAGAGAAAAAAATAAGTTTACTAGATTATTAAATTCATCCAATTTGTTATTTCAATTTTTAAAATTATAAATAGAAGGAATGAATTAAATAAGAAACGGCTGCATCGGGCTCTTTTACTCGAAAACAAAATATGGGATGGGGGAGACACGAATCGGTGGTCTCGCCACAACGACGCGTATCCCCCGAATCAGACTGGTAAAAACCTGGTTGGTTAACCGTTTGTCACAATCCGCTTCTTCCCCGAACTACAAGTGAGGGGGAAAATGTAGAAATAACCGTCAGGGCAGCCCAAGCTATAGTAACTAAATCCGTAGTTGCAATTCCTATCTATTCACTCTCTCAATTTTTACTAATTACTAATTACTTACAAGTCCAGATACAAAGCAAAGCTTGGGAAAGCTTGAGACGCATTGTCGGTGAGGAGCAGACGCCTGCCTGCTTGATAGCATACTCCAATAGCGAGAGATACTGAGTATGTGAAAACCTATATATATATATATATTTCTTTTTTCAATGGTACTGTTTGATGTTTGCCTCTTCAAACATTTCGATGATTTGGACTTTTGGATTATCAATTAGTGATATACTCAATTGGGATTGTTTATGCGTGACGCATCGAGACACATGAAATGTGGTAGGCTATAACAGGCTATAGAGCACCTCAACCTGTATCCGATTTCGGCGCGGCAAACGATCCCCGGTAAAACTACCCAAATTAATAAATCCAAGTAAACTAAATAAATCTAGTTCTTTATCTTTATACACATAAAAATTTTCTTGTTAGGCGACACCCAGATTCGAACTGGGGAATTAAGGATTTGCAGTCCTCCGTCTTACCGCTTGACTATATCGCCCTCCGCTAGCTACCGGCAAGCAACGCCAATGCGAGGGCAAAAAAAAAGCACTGATCCGGTTCGGAATTTTCGGTAGCAAGTGGCGTATATGATGATGATGTTATCGACGTGTAGCGATGCTAGATGTGTAGCAATTCTATTAATAATAAGTATACTATCCAGCAGAAGCATTAGCAAGTAGCTGGCCCCCCCCCCCCCCCCCCGCCCCGCACAACTCACCTACGATACGCATCTACTAGCGAAACGGCTACCTCGACAAGGACAAAATTGCCTCATCTCAACATTTCATTCAATTCGGAGGAAAAACGAAATTTCGTTTTCTTTTTTACCATTTGCTCCCCCTCCATCCCCTTTGAGGGAACTAAAAAATCTTATAAAGATGTTTATGCATATTTGTAAGTATATGATATAACCTCCTTATTTTCCGCGGGATAGGCGGATAGCGGGAATCGAACCCGCGTCATCTCCTTGGCAAGGAGATATTTTACCATTCAACTATATCCGCATAATCTGTTATTTCATTTTAACACTGCAATAGTTTCCAAATATCTAAGAAACTCGCGTAAGTATTTATTTTAGACGTGAAAAACTGAATTTATCGGAAGGACCTCGCGTATTTATTCCCTTCCCTCAACTGTTGAGATGAACTTCTTGTCGTAGCCCCTCATCTACATCTACGCGCGTAAATCCCCTTCGTTTGGCATCTCCACTCGTAACGGTGAATTACGAGAGGAGGAACCGAAGCAACAGATATTTAGGAAATAAAAGAGTTGGGTATACCTACCAAAAAAACTGATCCAATCCATAATGAAGCCCCTGAGAAGACAATATTTTTGTTGCTGGACCAGCCACCGGGGGATGCGAACGCGACGGGGACACCCACAACTAGCAGGAATGAGATGGCGATTAATCCAAATAAAGCCAATTGGAACGCGATAGTCATAATTCTGATTGTTTCCACATAAGAAATAAGTTGTTCGTACCATCCAATCCTCATCCGACGGAACTCTCGCCTCGCCGCGACTTACCCCGTTGACGGGGCGCGAATACCTCCCCTTTGCCACTAACTACCTCAAAGTTCATAAGGTACTCGTTGAGTTATAATTGGTTTGAATTCCGACATTCGGGATGATTATCTGCGATAACTCCACGGTCATAATTATTTATACTCCGTATCTTTCGCGGTATAAAGAAATCTCGGTGAAGAGGAAAGAGATATCCATCAAAATCTATATATAAATAGATATTGATGACCTTTTTACTTCCTACCAGAAGTGCCTGAAAGACGTGATTGATACCTCCAAATATCGGGTGAAAAATCTGCCTCGTCGGGGAGAGATGGTCGAGCGGTTTAAGGCTCCAGTCTTGAAAACTGGCATGGCGACGAAACGCCATCGAGGGTTCGAATCCCTCTCTCTCCTGCTATTTTTATGAAATAATACTGGACGGAAAGGGCGACAGTTATTACTAGTCTTATGAAATGCTTTTTTTTCTTCCATCAAACCGAAGAGAGCTTGGTATTATCTATCACCAAGTAATAAGATGATATCTATCTATCTATTTGAATAGATAGATAGATAGAGTTTACCTGGATGTAATGAGTCCGGCACTGACGTGAAAACATAGACTTAGTAGATACCGGTTTGCCAGCGAAAAAGAAATACAAGAAGTGAAGATTTTTTTTCTCACTTTCCCATCATCTCAACAATATGTCTTCGAGTTTCAATTGAGGGGTGTCATAGAAAGAACGGGTTCGGTATCGCGGTCAATTCCCTTTTCAAACCCGGCTGCGGCTGCGCGAGCCCTACCCGCGTGCCACAAATGACCCACGAAAAAGAAGAATCCTAGAACGAAGTGGGAAGTAGCTAACCAACTCCGAGGAGATACGTAGTTCACGGCGTTGATCTCAGTAGCTACTCCACCTACGGAGTTTAGAGAGCCCAGGGGAGCATGAGTCATATACTCCGCGGATCGTCGTTCCTGCCACGGTTGTATATCCCTCTTCAATTTACCGAGATCTAAACCGTTGGGACCCCTTAAAGGCTCTAACCAAGGAGCACGAAGGTCCCAGAATCGCATGGTTTCGCCTCCGAAAATAATTTCTCCCGTGGGGGAACGCATCAGGTATTTACCCAACCCAGTAGGTCCTTGAGCGGAACCTATGTTGGCACCGAGACGTTGGTCCCTGACAAGAAAAGTAAAAGCTTGGGCCTGAGAAGCTTCTGGACCGGTGGGACCATAAAATTCACTGGGATATGCTGTGTTGTTAAACCAGACGAAGCAGCAGGCGGTGAAGCCAAAAATGGAAAGGGCTCCCAAACTGTAGGATGAGTAAGCTTCCCCGGACCATACGAAAGCGCGACGAGCCCAGGCAAACGGTTTCGTTAATATGTGCCAAAGTCCACCGAAAAGACAAATGGATCCCAGCCATACATGTCCCCCGATAATATCTTCCAGATTATCCACACTCGCAATCCATCCTTCGCCCCCAAAAGGAGATTTCAGTAGGTAGCCAAATATAACGTTAGGGCTTAGGGTAAGACTCGTAATCTCTCTTACGTCTCCACCCCCGGGTGCCCACGTGTCATACAACCCTCCAAAATAGAGTGCCTTGAAAACTAAGAGAAAAGCTCCGAGACTTAGTAGTATTAGATGAATACCGAGAATTGTAGTCATCTTATTTTTATCTTTCCAAGTATAGCCGAAAAAGGGAAAGGATTCCTCCAAAGTTTCGGGTCCGATCAGGGCGTGGTATATACCCCCGAATCCCAAAACTGCGGAGGAAATCAAATGGAGTACTCCGGAAACAAAATAGGGAAAGGTATCGACTACCTCCCCGCCGGGACCCACCCCCCAACCCAGAGTAGCCAAGTGGGGAAGTAGGATTAGTCCCTGCTCATACATAGGCTTCTCTGATACGAAATGAGCCACTTCAAACAAATTCATAGCTCCGGCCCAAAAGACAATCAGGCCAGCATGAGCTACATGGGCACCAAGCAATTTACCAGACAGATTAATTAGTCGGGCGTTGCCAGCCCACCAAGCGAAACCTGTGGTTTCCTGATCGCGACCACCCAGCGAGAGGGTTCCATTAAAGAGCGTTTCCACGGGGTAAAACCTCCTCGGGGAATACAAGGTTTTCGTGGGGCTGATCCTGAGCTGCCATCCAGGCACGGATACCCTCGTTTAGTAAGATATTTTTTGTATAAAAAGTCTCAAACTCGGGATCTTCTGCTGCCCGAATTTCCTGGGAGACAAAGTCGTACGCACGTAGATTCAGGGCGAGACCAACTACTCCAATAGCACTCATCCATAAACCTGTCACTGGCACGAATAACATGAAGAAGTGTAACCAACGTTTGTTGGAGAAAGCAACACCGAATATTTGGGACCAGAAACGATTCGCGGTTACCATTGAATAAGTCTCCTCAGACTGAGTTGGGTTGAACGCGCGGAATGTGTTCGCGCCATCACCATCTTCAAATAGAGTATTTTCGACTGTGGCACCGTGGATGGCGCATAAAAGGGCGGCACCGAGGACTCCCGCAACCCCCATCATATGAAATGGATTCAGAGTCCAATTATGAAAACCTTGAAAAAATAGAATGAATCGGAAGATGGCGGCTACGCCGAAACTGGGTGCGAAAAACCAACCGGATTGCCCCAAAGGGTAAATCAAGAATACGGATACGAAAACCGCAATTGGAGCGGAGAAAGCTATTGCGTTGTAGGGGCGTAGTTGCACAGACCTTGCAAGTTCGAATTGGCGTAACATAAAACCTATTAGAGCAAAGGAGCCGTGAAGAGCGACGAAGGTCCATAAACCTCCTAGTTGGCACCAACGGGTGAAATCTCCTTGCGCTTCAGGGCCCCACAAGAGAAGCAAGGAGTGGGCCAAACTGTTAGCGGGAGTGGAGACCGCGGCAGTCAGAAAATTACACCCCTCCAAGTAAGAACTAGCTAATCCATGGGTGTACCATGAAGTGACAAAGGTTGTACCCGTGAACCAGCCGCCTAAAGCGAAGTAAGCGGTGGGAAAAAGTAATAGGCCAGACCAACCCACGAAGACAAAGCGATCTCTTCTGAGCCAGTCGTCCATACTATCAAATAAATCTTTCGGTTCCTTGGAAGATTTTCCAATGGCAATGGTCATATTCATTCCCTCACTCGGCTCCTCAAACGATTTCTGGGTTCCCCTATTTTTTTTGCTCCTCGAGCCGCGACGCGGTGTAGTTCCGTCCCCTCGCGGTAAGATAGGCCACTACAACACTGGTCCCTCCGAAAAGCCATTTGCCGAAGCAGCATACTCCCGGGAATTATTACGTGAAAATGGGACTGGTAGATTTTTTAATCTCAGGAGTTTGGGATTTTTCGTCCCCTTCACCGTTTTTCCGCCTCGCTTCTAGTTTTCTACTCTCCCTCTCTTTTTTCTGTTTTTGCCGAGCCAATTCTTTTATTACATCTTCTTCTCCTTCCTTTTCATCCAATTTTAAAATTCAGGCATCTCTTTCTTATTACTTACTTGATCCCGAGCTGATCTCGTTTGTTGCGCAGTTTTTCGAGAAGTGGGTAGACCTTTCTTTTCTTCCGAGACTTCGTTAGCCACTCCGCCACACTGACGGTACCTCGGGAATCCGACCTAGCAGGAGACAAATTTGTTTCCATGAATCTCTAGGGAAAGAAATACTAGGGCGGCGTGAGGAGCTACATCTATCTACATCTATCTATATCTATATATATCTATATATTACGTATATAGATAGATATAGATAGATGTGTGTGGTATCCATCCCCTTTTTGAAATTATTTCGGTACTTATTTTACCAATCCGCAGTAGAAATTGAAAGCCTTTTCTTTCGGTCCCCAGTAGCGGGGGGGGGGGTTACAAATAAGAGTGCTAAAGACTCGAAGAACTTTTGCTAGTGACGGAAAATTATCTAAATAGGCGGTGAAAATATTGTTATGTAATTTTCCTTTTTCTTCATTTAAATTGAAATATATATATATAGTTATATCGACAGATATATATCTATATATATCGATATTGAGAATTCGCATTCAATTCCCAAGATAGGAGTAACAAAGAAGTTCCCGGCATTAAAAATTATATCCACCTGATTTTTCCATATCGTAAAGGGCGACACATTACTCAGTGTAACTATACCACTTAAGCCGGAAATCGCGACAGAAAACAAAACGATTTGACTAAAAAATTTAATTTTGAGGCAGCTGGTTATAATTTTGCACCAAATTGTAATTCTATTTTTGCAAAACTGTAAATTTCTTCATTAGAAATAGCAGGGAGTACTACTTTTTCCCCGCATCGGGACCACGCGGACCCGGGCCGTTTCCGTGAAACTGAGGCAGCTTGATCCTTGTATTTCGGACGACTTCTTGGTTAGCCCTTTGTCGGATTTGAACCGACGACTTACGCCTTACCATGACGTTACTCTACCACTGAGTTAAAGGGGCCTCGGATCGGAAGTAATTTTGGGTTGAGTTCTGTTGGGCACATGGTTAGTTTTCGTCCCGCCTTTTCTGTTTTCTTTCTTATGGCAATATCGGAACTTGATGAAACAGAAGAGGCTAGGTCTAACCTGAAGCACGAAGTAGCTATGTTCCTAAATTATACTTGTATATCTAGATATACACCTATAAATCTGTTTATCTATCTATCTCTAAATAGATAGGTTTATGCTCCATTGAACAAGGAGGCTCGAAAAAGAAGGTATAGTAAATAAGAAGAGATGAAAAAAGTAAAAATTAGACGATTATTATTCTGCCGTGGGGCATCAAGTATTCCCAATCTAATAATTGATAGAGAGACTTGGACTTTCTTGATCTCCGATCTGGAGAAACTTATATCCAATCCATCGGTGAAACGTGAGAAGGAAATTGATTAGTCTGAGCTCGCGGCGAAGACTAAGCACCGTACTACTGACGTAGGTAAACAATTGATGGTTTACTTTGCGGAGACAGGATTTGAACCTGTGACCTCAAGGTTATGAGCCTTGCGAGCTACCAAGCTGCTCTACCCCGCTTAGTTAATGCCTTCAATGTAATTATTATACATCTCTTGAATAATTACATTGAATATGGTAAGAAAGAACTGTCTACTTCGGAGAATTAGACATCATTTGTGAGATGGGTAGAAAAAAAATTCTCCTACCAACTCGATTTCGATACTCCGGGCAGCACACAAGTATGTGCCATTTCGCGAAGTACGTGTCTAGATAAGCCAAAGTCTCGATAATTGGATCTGGGTCGTCCGGTTAGGGAACACCGGTTACGGAGACGAACAGGTGCACTATTACGCGGCAGAGATTGCAATCTTTTGGAAATAGTTAGCTTATCCTGAATTGGCAAACTACCTCTAATCCGTCTTTTCAAAGATTGGCGGGTAACCTCATATTTCTTCACCAACTTTTCCTTTTTCTTTTCTTTCTCAATGAGACTTTTCTTTGCCATAATTTATGAATCAGTAAGCAGGATTGGATTACTACTTTAGAACAAATTGAACTTGCAACCAGAAATTTATTTACCAATAACTGGAGAAGAAGTAATAAATTTCTATCTCTAATTATTGATAAATCGATAATCGGTCTCAAAATTGGCTCGAGTGTGGGAGATAGTGAGGGGGGGGGGGGTAAGCTTGACGCGAAAATATACGATTTGGCAGTCAACCAAACCAAAATTAGCCAAATTTACCTGATGTAGATGCGATTAGAAAAGCTGCGTAGGTAAATATGTAACCTACGGAGAAGTGGGCTAGTCCCACCAGTCTTGCTTGAACGATAGAGAGGGCGACTGGCTTGTCTTTCCAGCGTATCACATTTGCCAAGGGTGTTCGTTCGTGGGCCCAAGCTAGGGTTTCGATGAGTTCTTGCCAGTAACCGCGCCAAGAAATTGGAAACATAAATCCGGTAGCCCACACGAGATGTCCAAATAGGAACATCCACGCCCATACAGATAAACTGTTCATACCGAAGGGGTTATAACCATTGATAAGTTGCGAGGAGTTCAGCCATAAATAATCCCTCAACCACCCCATTAAATACGTGGAAGATTCGTTGAATTGAGCAGCATTGCCTTGCCACAAGGTTATGTGTTTCCAGTGCCAGTAAAAAGTGACCCATCCAATGGTGTTCAGCATCCAGAAAACGGCTAAGTAAAAGGCATCCCAAGCTGAGATGTCGCAGGTACCGCCTCGGCCGGGACCATCGCAAGGAAAACTGTAACCGAATTCTTTTTTATCTGGCATCAACTTGGAACCGCGCGCGTCTAATGCGCCTTTCACCAAAATCAGTGTAGTTGTGTGTAGGCCCAAAGCGATGGCGTGGTGAACCAAGAAATCCCCGGGCCCAATCGTTAAGAATAGCGAGTTGCTGCTGTTGTTGACAGCGTCCAACCAGCCGGGTAACCACAAGCCCCGACCGGCATTACTTGCCGGACTACCTGCCGAGGATAGAAGCACATCAAAACCATACAAAGTTTTACCATGAGCAGACTGAATCCATTGAGCAAATACGGGTTCAATAAGAATCTGCTTTTCCGGAGTCCCGAAGGCTAGCATTACATCGTTGTGAACATAAAGCCCTAGTGTGTGGAACCCCAGGAATAAACTAGCCCAACTTAAGTGAGCTATTATTGCTTCTTTGTGTTCCAACATTCTCGCCAAGACGTTATCTCTATTTTGTTCTGGATCGTAATCTCTGATAAAGAATATAGCTCCGTGTGCGAAGGCTCCTGCCATGATAAACCCGGCAATGTATTGGTGATGGGTGTATAGCGCGGCTTGAGTTGTATAATCCTGTGCTATGAAGGCATAGGCGGGTAGGGCATACATGTGTTGTGCAACCAACGAAGTGACGACCCCTAAAGCAGCTAAAGCGAGCCCCAACTGAAAATGAAGAGAATTATTGACCGCATCATAAAGTCCTTTGTGTCCACGGCCCAACCTACCTCCCGGAGGGATATGAGCCTCGAGAATCTCTTTCATACTGTGCCCAATACCAGAGTTAGTCCTGTACGTGTGGCCGGCAATTATAAACACAACGGCAATGGCTAAATGGTGATGAGCAATATCAGTTAGCCACAAACTTTGAGTCTGTGGGTGAAATCCGCCCAAAAAGGTTGGAATAGCTGTTCCCGCTCCTTGAGTGCTATCAAACAAATGGCTACTAGAGTCGGGATTTTGCGCATAAACACTCCACTGACCCGAGAAGAACGGCCCCAACCCCTGAGGGTGCGGGGTGGCAGTCAGTAAATTATTCCATCTAACATGTCCGCCCCTCGCTTCGGGAATAGCTACGTGGACTAAATGCCCTGCCCAAGCCAAAGAACTCACTCCGAAGAGTCCTGAAAGGTGGTGATTGAGCCGAGATTCAGCGTTTTTGAACCAAGAAATGCTTGGTTTCCATTTAGGTTGCAAATGTAACCAGCCAGCTAGTAAAAACGAAGCAGAAATAGCTAGTAAAAAGATAGCTCCAGTATAGAGATCTTGGTTATTGCGTAGACCAATAGTGTACCACCATTGATACACACCGGAATAGGCAATATTGACTGGACCCGCAGCCCCCCCTCGGGTGTAGGCTTCGATAGCTGGTTGACCAAAATGAGGATCCCAAATGGCATGAGCAATTGGTCTCACGTGTAATGGGTCCCGCACCCATGCTTCGAAATTGCCCTGCCAAGCCACGTGGAACAAATTTCCAGAGGTCCAGAGAAAGATGATAGCTAATTGACCAGAATGAGATGCAAATATTTTTTGGTAGAGACGTTCCTCGGTAGTATCGTCATGACTCTCGAAGTCGTGGGCAGTGGCTATACCAAACCAGATACGACGAGTAGTTGGGTCTTGGGATAGACCCTGGCTGAACTGTGGAAATCTTGATGCCGTAATGTTTCTCAAATCCTCCTAGCCATTATCCCACTGCAATGATTCTCGCCAGGAAGAACGCCCACGTCGTGGCGATTCCACCCAGAAGGTAATGAGTTACTCCCACAGCACGTCCCTGTATAATACTCAGGGCTCTAGGCTGGGTAACGGGAGCAACTTTTAGTTTGTTATGAGCCCAAACAATGGATTCGATGAGTTCTTGCCGGTATCCGCGACCACTAAATAGAAACATTAGACTGAAAGCCCAAACAAAGTGAGCCCCCAGAAATAGAAGACCATACGCGGATAACGAAGAACCATATGATTGAATGACTTGAGAAGCCTGTGCCCACAAAAAATCTCGTAACCATCCATTAATCGTTGTTGAACTTTGTGCAAAGTTTCCCCCAGTGATGTGATTTACCACCCCCTGTTCGCTTACACTGCCCCACACATCAGATTGCATCTTCCAGCTGAAGTGAAATATAACTACTGAAATCGAGTTGTACATCCAGAATAGTCCCAGGAAGACGTGATCCCAAGCAGATACTTGGCAGGTACCTCCTCTGCCGGGACCGTCGCAGGGAAAACGAAAACCAAGATTTGCCTTGTCGGGTATTAGTCGGGAACTGCGTGCAAATAAAACGCCTTTCAATGAAATTGATACAGTAACGTGAATCGTAAATGCGTGGATGTGGTGTACCAGAAAATCTGCAGTACCTAACGGAATTGGGGCTATGGCAACTTTGCCGGCTACAGCGACTAAATCGCTGCCACCCCAGGTTAAGCTAGTACCCGCCGCCGCATTAGGCGCGGTTGATCCGGGAGCCAAGGCGTGGGTATTTTGCACCCACTGAGCAAATATCGGTTGTAACTGAATGGCGGTATCCGAAAACATATCTTGGGGACGCCCCAAGGCACTCATAGTATCATTATGGATGTATAGACCGAAGCTATGAAAACCTAGGAAGATGCAGACCCAGTTGAGATGTGAAATTATTGCATCGCGGTGCCGAATAACACGGTCTAACAAATTGTTGTATTGAGTAGTTGGATCATAATCTCTTACCATAAAAATAGCTGCGTGTGCAGCTGCACCAACTACCAAAAACCCTCCTATCCACATATGATGTGTAAACAGAGAAAGTTGTGTGGCATAATCGGTGGCCAAGTAGGGATACGGGGGCATTGCATACATGTGGTGGGACACAATAATCGTTAAAGAACCTAGCATAGCAAGATTGATCGCTAATTGAGCATGCCACGAACTCGTTAGAATTTCGTAAAGACCTTTGTGGCCTTCACCCGTGAAGGGGCCTTTATGAGCTTCCAGAATTTCTTTTGTGCTATGTCCGATACCCCAGTTGGTTCTGTACATGTGACCAGCTACCAAAAAAAGAACGGCAATAGCTAAGTGGTGATGTGCGGCATCAGTCAGCCACAAACCCCCCGTCACTGGGTTCAACCCTCCGCGGAAAGTCGAAGAATCTGAATATTCTGACCAGTCAAGAGTAAAAAACGGGATCAGTCCCTTCGCAAAACTCGGATACGCCTGAGCTAGAAGATCACGATTAAGAATGAATTCGTGAGGAAGGGGTATTTCTTTGGGGTCAACCCCCGCATCTAATAGTTGGTTAATTGGTAGTGAAACATGTATCTGATGTCCCGCCCACCCTAGAGATCCCAACCCCAATAGACCCGCCAAATGGTGATTTAGCATTGATTCAACGTTTTGGAACCAAGCTAGTTTTGGGGCAGCTTTGTGGTAGTGAAACCAACCGGCAAAAAACATTAATCCGGCAAAAATTAAAGCACCCACAGCTGTGCGATAGAGCTGTAACTCACTAGTTATTCCGGAAGCTCGCCAAAGTTGGAAAAACCCCGACGTTATCTGTACACCCTGGAACCCTCCACCTACATCTCCATTAAGTATCTCTTGACCCACTATCGGCCAAACAACCTGGGCACTAGGTTTCACATGAGTGGGATCATTCAGCCACGCCTCATAATTGGAAAAACGGGCCCCGTGAAAGTACATGCCACTCAACCGAATGAAAATAATGGCTAGCTGACCAAAATGAGCACCAAATATTTTACGGGATATATCCTCCAAATCGTTGGTATGGCTATCGAAGTCGTGGGCATCGGCGTGTAGGTTCCAAATCCATGTGGTGGTACTGGGACCCTTAGCCAAATTTCTCGAGAAATGTCCGGGTTGGGCCCATCTCTCAAAAGAGGTTTTCACGGGATCCTTCTCCACCATAATCTTGACTTCTGGTTCTGGCGAACGAATAGTCATCGGGACTCTCCTCTCTTCGGACAGGGGATAGCAACAACCTACCAACGGAAGATACGAAACTTCTAAGAACTAGAGTTTTTACCAGCATGTAGTAATCTATTCCCTTTTCCCTTGAGTTTGAAACTCGAGCAACTGCTATGAAGAAGTTATGCAGGGTAGGCGTTTGATGGTATTATTACACGACCCAATAGTGCCTAATGGACTTGATAGAATTGATCATCCGTTCGGTGGGGGGAGGGGTGGCGAAGCCGATGTCGAGCAAGCAGGAACTTCTATCTATCAACTCTATTTGTTAACCTTCTATCAACTCTATTTGTTAACCTTTTTGTTTCATGTCGCTCCGCCCCCCCCCACGGATTAGTTAAACAAAGAAGAGCGTCCCGTAATTTTTAACCGATTCTGTGCCTCAATGTAATTACCGGGGGAAGGTGCTATTGCCTGTTTCCAATACTCAGCAGCTTGATCAAACCAAGCCTCCGAAATCTCTAAATTTCCTTGGTGAATGGCCTGTTCCCCTCGATCAGAATGGGTGATTATTTTTAAACCCCCTCCTTTAGAACCGAACTCGGGGGTTTCCCACCTCATACGGCTCAGACAACTCTGTTACTGGTTTTCTGTCCCCTAGCAAAGAAATAGGGATTATTTTCAAACTTCGGAGGAACTAAGAATAGTCAGGTTTCCAATTTCATCCGTCTTGAATAAAATTTTTTCCGTACTCCCAGTTAAAAGAACAAGAGGAAAGGAGTAATAACCTCTTTTGGCACTAACTACCCTATCTCGACTTGGATTTTTCTTGAATTGGAAAAGTTTTTCCTTTGGGATTTGATACTACACCGTGGTCCACCATTTACTCTTTCCCAATAATCTCTACTACAGAGACAAATTGTATAACTTTTTCGATGGACCAATCTCATCGTATCGACCCAGATTTTCAATGACGAATCTTTGCGGTGCTTTATTCTTCGATTCAGTCAGTTATCCATGAGACAGTTAGGCTACCTTCCTCCTCCAAACCTGGATTGCTTCGAAAGAGGCCGAATCCCGCAGCTCGAGGCAGCTCCCGTTCGGAAGTATGCTTGGGGGAAGCCCTTTCCGTTGGTTGAGTATTTATAAACCGGAGAATCCTGAAGCGCAGGTAGTCGCACGTGGTGACAGATCACAGCCATATTATTAAAAGCTTGTGGCGGAGAAGAATTCCGCTCCGGTGCTTGAAAGTAGTATTCCAAAGCTCTTGCATGTTTTCCATTACTTGTATGAGTGAGGCCTATATTATGAAGTATGTAACTTCGATCATAGGAATCAACCTCCAAACGCATGGCTTTGTAGTAGCTTCATAAAGCTTCTGCATATTCTCCTTCAGATTGGGCCGACATCCGTTACGGTTGCTTATGCGAATAAGCCCCGTTTCGAAACCGCACATGAGGTTCCCAACTCATACGGCTCCTCCCGCTCGATTCGCGGGTAAGAAATAGCATTCCAGGTGACTTAATTATTTTTACTCCCAAATTGAAACCAAGCGGGGGTTAGTGTTTCATGAAGCTGGTATCTAACCATCCTTCTCGCAAAGAATTTTTTTGAGGCGGCTGCGTCATTCCCTCATGGCAACAGCAGTAACAACGAATCCCTTGTCAATTTATTCGTTCCCAACGTTTCGTTTTTCGAGGGGTTATTCACTTCAGCAATCTCCGATGATTTTAAGGGTATCCAAGCTGCAAACGGGATGGATGTTTGTTGCCCCAATCGCTACTGGTCGTCACCGCGACTTCGAAGTTACCGGGAGCAGGCGATATCTGTCGAAACTAGAAATTGACGGAGATTTTGTATTGCCGATTCCTTCACGTGGTGCCCGCCCCCTCCCCGTGCTTACTCATGTAATTACCACGCATTACACATCAATTTATGGATTTAACCTCTTGCTTGCTTGATACCGAAATCCGTGGGAAGTGGAAGCCGTAGCTTCCGAGGCTGCATCAATCGTGGATACGCGACCGAAGGGTTTGTTTGGCAATCGAAACACACCTCTGGAAAATGTGGGCCTATCGAAGCTGTAATTTATTAAACTTCTACTGAATAATGGTAAATTGCTTGCCTTATCGAATCGCACCATCCCTGTAGTATGTAGAAGCTTCCCTCTCTCTCTTAGTGGTAGGTAAGATTTGCAACGAAATATCCGCTAGAATTGTGAAAGTTTTGTCGATAAAGTTGTCATTTCTCTGAGATCTAGGCGTAATCAATTTCGACTCCTTGTTTTTCTTTTGCACTCCACCTATTATTAATACATCAATTGAGGTTGCAAAAAGAAAAGGTATGCTTAGCCGATAATATGGAAGGGGAAATTAGTGAAGTGCCAAGTCGCGTTGAATATTTTATCCCTGTATGATTTGGATTTTGGAGAAGAAATTGTTCCCAACTACTACTCGCAAGTCACTTGTCATTTTACTATCTAAATCCCTAAAATAAGTCGAATAACTTAATTGATGAACCCCAGGAAGGGTGGCCCGAGCGGTTTAAGGCGTAGCACCGGAAATGCTAAGTAGATTTTTAGCTACCGAGGGTTCGAATCCCTCCCTTTCCTTTCTCTATTTTTACCTCTCCAAGGCTATCTTTCTTCTCTTCTTTATCGAAATCTAGCTAAATAGCCGATTCGGAAAAGACAGGCTGGAGTCCGGGTTTCGAATCAAGCTGTCCAAAAAAAAGCTAAAGGACCGTCTCAGTAGAAGCAGTAAGAGTTGGTAATACTTTGGCTGATTAGGAATTTCGGTGAAGTGACGTGGACCGGTGATTCGGATAATTAACCGCGTACTAAATTAAATTGCCCAAAACCAGAGTATTTATCTTTAAAGCAAAAAATTCTAAGTTAATTTCTGCTCGGAAAAAGTAGCAAGCCAGACCAAGAAACTTTCGTTATTTTCTTTTCTGAGTAATCTGCTTCTTGAATTCTATCATCCCAAGTCCTTTGCCTGGGTTTTCATTGTAAAGACCCCCAAATTACTCGATTAAATTTTTGATTTAATAAATAATCATTAAGCTTTGCGGGAGTAATACTCAACAACTAACAATTCATTTATATTCAAATTGACGGATTCTCGATTGGCAACGCGATTCACCAATCCTGTAGGCCTGTTCCCTTCCGACAGAGAAGCGGTCAAGTGATCCGGTATTTTGTCCCCCCCGGGAAACTCACCCCTCAGCGCATTACAGGAAGTTGGTCGATTTCGAACAGTGATAATATCTTTCGGCTTGCAGCGGTAGCTTGGTATATCTACAATACGATTGTTCACTAAAATATGTCTGTGATTAACTAACTGTCTAGCGGCGGGAATCGTGGAAGCCATACCTAAGTGAAAAATAACATTATCCAGACGCATTTCAAGTAATTGCAGCGGTACTTGGCCCGTTGAACCCCTAGTTTTTCTAGCGATACGTACGTATTTCAGTAATTGCCGTTCTGTTAATCCGTAATTGAAACGTAGTCTTTGTTTGGCCTCCAAACGCACACAGAATTGAGAAATTTTTCTTGAAGCTGATTGATCGGTAGCAACTCGAAATTCTCCCAAGTTGGGTGTTTTACCCTTACCCGTAAACCCCGGTAAATTTTTTAGACGACGTATCATTTTCAAACGAGGTCCTCGGTAGCGAGACGTGAAAACTCCTTTTCTGTAAACGTTTTATAGTTGGAGAAGAAACTTATGGGATCAGCACGGAGATACCACCTATTACTGCTGGCGAAGGAAATAGAAGTCAGTCGGGGTTGATATCTGTGACAATCATAACATATGAATAGTGACTAATAAATATTCAATTTGTTATCAACAGTTGAGGAAGAGATGGGGGGGGGGGGGGGTAGACGAAAACTGCCAGCGATTCGTAATGCCAAACAAAGACGTTATAGCATATCCATTTACATAAAAATTTTATCAAAAAAAAAAATCAAACTGATGGGCGAATATAATATATTGCTTCAAGTGGTGCATTCATATATACTTCTATAATAGAAACTCAACTTTTGAGAAGCAATTAACTCGTCGTCGACAAGTTGAATTACGTGTATTTTTTTACTTGAAGTGCGAAATAATGAAAGTGCGAGATAATGAAAAAATTCGTCTTTTTTTTTTTCCTATTAGTTAAAAGCCTACTAAACCAAAAAAAAATGTGCAGACAAAATATGTCATGGTTCCGGACTATTTCAAATTAGGGGTGGACAAAATGGAGTCCGCCTGGGGTAGGCGGATTAGTAGGTGTAAGCACGCCGAAAGTTTTCACACACATATCTGTGGTTACCTATCTCTTCTCGTCAGTTCGTTGGGGCCTAAAGGGTGGGGATATGGCGGAATGGTAGACGCAGCGGACTCAACCAGATTGAGCCTGGGTATGGAGACGTATCAAGTGGCAGTCCCCAGATTCAGGGGAACCTGGGACCTTTTATCGGGCAATCCTGAGCCAAATCTTGTATTATTCAGATGAATTTCGGGCAATAGGGCGAGATAGGTGCAGAGACTCGACGGGGGCCATTCCAACGAACAGTCTGTTAGTTACTAGTTCTCGAAATAACTGAATATCTAATTGTTTCGCGTGGTTAACTGCATGGGATAAGATGGAGAAGTATGAGACTGAAACCTGGTAAGGAAAGAAAATTTTAATTCTTTTCCTATTCGGACGCGGACCCCTCGGTTTGGGCCCAGCATTCATTCACGAAATTCTGTTCGTACTTGGTAATGCAACACTAAGTAGACTCCTTCTACTATTGCCAGTCTGCATATTCTTCTCTTACCCGTTGTGGGATCCCACCCTATTCTGATGAAAATTATTTGACAAGCGAGCCGGTAACAGAAAATGATACTTTCGTGAATGGAGGTAGAGTCCCATTCTACACACTTAATGAAATAATAAATGGCGGCGCAAGTTGCAGTAGAACGAAAATCCGTTGGTTTCGACCGTGAGGGTTCGACTCCCTCTATCCCCAACGAGACGCTTTAATTAACCCATTTCAGGTTGTTCGGATTCACGCAATTTGTTCGGAAGCAAAATACGGAAGCCATTTCAATTTTCTTTTCTTTGGTCTTTCCAAAACACTTTGCAGGTGAGCCATTCAGGCTTTTAATATACATGAATGGCTCAATCGAGCTCCCTCCCCCTCCAGACTTTATTTACTGGAAGCGATATCGTATTAAACAGGTCGATGGAGGCGAGATCGACGGTTTGGCTAGGCAAAAAGCTGGAGTTGAAGAATATACTTCACTGATTTCTAGTTGAGTTTCATCCGTAAATGAATCGGCCGAGATAGCTCAGTCGGTAGAGCAGAGGACTGAAAATCCTCGTGTCACCAGTTCAAATCTGGTTCTTGGCATACAAATGGTTTGTGAGATTTGTGAGATAAGCCGAACCAGTTCTGGTATTGCAGAAAATCAACCAGCCCTGAAGGAGCTAACCAAGAACCAGGAAGTATCTTGAAAACTGGGTGGGTTACTCGAGAGCTTGGTAACCGTAAACAGTTTTGGTAAAGATTAGGTGGTGACAGTGTCCCGACGGTCGGGAAGTAAGTTTTCAGACGAGACCAATTTCTTTTTTCACCCCCGTACGAATTAATAGGCATCCTGTAACTCGTAGAAATTGGGTACGACGTAATCTTTGCGTAGAGGCCACCCTACCCAACTTTCAGGCATCAGTATACGCCTAAGGTGCGGATGACCCTGATGGATTATTCCCAACATGTCGTAGGATTCACGTTCCTGGAGATCTGAGCTTTTCCAAACCCAGTAAACCGAAGGTATTCTAGGGTCTTTTCTTGGAACAAAGATTTTTGTACACACTTCCTCGGGTTGATCTGGCTGATCTCGCATCTGTGTCAGATGGTATACACTGACTAGAGACCCTCCCGGTGCCGAGTCGTAAGCGCATTGGGAGCGCAGGTAATTGAAACCGTAAGCATATGGGGCGACAGCTACAGACAACCACTCCTCCGACTTGACTTGCAAAGTCTCGACACCCCTGTAATCATAACCCAAAGGTCGATGGGAAAATTTATGTTTGGTTGACCAAGCAGATAATCGACCCCGCGTCTCGATATCGAACTTACCCTTATTGATAGTGTTCATATTGGTTAATACCTCTTTATTTTTATCCATGTATGAAATAAAATCTAGTTATTCGTCTACTTCTGATACTTATTTTCTAGGCCTATTTCCAAGCTTCTGAAAGTTTTCCGAGAAAGTATTTGATAAGAGCTTTGTGTCACAATTAGTTAATTCTTGATTGTATTCACCTATTTGGATGCTAGGTACGAAGCGAAATCGGTGATTTAGGTTGGGGTATTTCGTTCGGGTGGGGCGGGAAGCCCGATCTATGAAACTTCCTCTAGCAATTTTCTTACGGAGTTTTATTACGGCATCAGTAGTAGCTTCAGGTTTGGGTGGGCAACCCGGCAAATAGATATCAACGGGAATTGATTTGTCTACCCCGCGAACAGTGCTGTAGGAATCTGTGCTAAACATGCCCCCTGTAATGGTGCAAGCTCCCATAGCGATTACATACTTCGGATCAGGCATTTGCTCGTAGAGTCTTACGAGGGACGGGGCCATCTTCATGGTTACGGTACCAGCGGTAACAACTAGGTCTGCCTGCCTAGGACTGGATCTGGGTACTAGACCGTATCGGTCAAAATCAAATCGTGAACCAATTGGGGAGGCAAATTCGGTGAAGCAGCAGCTGGTGCCGTATAGAAGTGGCCACAAACTGGAAAGTCTGGACCAGTTGGAGAAATCACTCATATTAGCTAAAAAAATTGAATTTGACACACCCCATTCGGGGAGGGGAGGCTCCACCGAATTGAGGGGGATATCTACACCGCGGGGTTCGACTCTCTCTCTGCCGCTTTCACCCAAATATTCGGAAGTTGACGCCATTCCGATGCTCCTTTTCGCCATGCGTGAACCAAACCAACTACTAATATAAAGATGAAAATGATCACTTCGATGAAAGCAAATAGTCCCAATTCCCTGAAAGAAACAGCCCAGGGATAGAGAAATACGGTTTCGACGTCGGAGACCGCGAAAACCAAAGCAAACATGTAATAACGTATCTGAAATCGAATCCAAGTATCTCCCTTCGGCTCAATGCCCGACTCGTAACTCGTTAACTTCTCCGGTCCTTCTCGAGTGGGAGCAATAAATCCGGGAATCGAAAAAGCTAAATAGGGAATAGATATAGATACTAGCAGGAAAATCCAGAAGGAGTCATATTGGTGGAGCGAAAACATTTGCATACCCCTTTCGCCTCAATTTCTTAATTTAGTTGATAAACCTGGAGCTAAGCGAAAAGGTGTCGACCTGGGTTGGTAAATAACCACCGTCTCGCCATACTGCAATGGGTTTGGCACGTATAACCCCCTTGGGGAAGTGAATGAAATTTTCCGTTTGATTATACTGGTAATTACCCCATCGATAATGGGAAGTAAAGAGAGGTGTTAGCTTTCTATTTCCGAGAGTGGCAATGTCGGATTTCTAGCAGAAAATTTGGGTGATTCGTAACTTTCAACAGATTGCCTGTACATTTTTCCGATTCAGTTAGTGATTAACTGCATCAAAGAACTGGCATATATATATATTTCTTATTAAAAAGAGAAAAGCTTAATAATTTAGATGTGATAAAATAGTCATTTAAATAGACAACTTGGGTTGATTGGGTAGACATACGGTGTGCCAACGACCTCCCACTCCTTTTTCTTCGAGTTAGGACTATACGGATTCAAGCCGTAGACACTCCCGGTCACGCGGATCGAAATGTAGAAAAACGTTCCCAAACTGCGTGGCAAACCCAACATGCTGCTTCTACGGCATAGGGCTCCCTCACCAGCTGCTCCCCAACTTAGTCGGCAAAAACAACCAATTGCTGATGCACCAACCCTTTTTCCCCCAAAAATTACTTTTAAGGAACTGCATGGGGAAAGAAGAAGTAAATCAAGCAATCCCGAAGTACCTTGAGAAGGTCACTAACGCCGCGTTGACACAGGTTTGCCTCCAGGGACACAGGTCCCACCCTGCGATATCAAATATTCTCTGTTGCTTGGAAGCGGTGTACAATACTTTCTCTACCCGAAAGTTCGTGAGACAAAGAAGAGATCTCGCCCGGGGTACTCGCGCCGCCCCCATCACCTCTAGCGTCGGATAAACCACTTACCCGCCATATCAACTTCTTCTTGGGGGGTTGACTTATTTTGGTCAACCCATCTGTCATGCTACTGGTTTTTTTTTGTACCCTCCGTTTCAATGAAAAGAGAAAACTATCATGCAGAGTTTTAAACGAATCGTTGGGTTTCGACAAATCTTGCGAAGAAAAAACATCGGCGCACGTGTAACCGAAGCGCTCTACCGCTGAGCTATAGCCCTTGATCCATTTGGTCATATATGAAATAACTTCATCGGTATCAATTAATTTCTGTCAAGTCAACGAATCGGTTTGAAAGAAGCGATATACATATATATATATGAGATCGAATATTTCTCAAGTAATGAAACATGCTGTTGTGTCTAGCTACTCCTTCGGGTATAATAGAGATATCTATATATGAGTCACGCACCTCGATAAATAGAGGTATAAAAAGTGATGTGGGACAAATCGATGGCAGCCTACTTGACTCAGCGGTTAGAGTATCGCTTTCATACGGCGAGAGTCATTGGTTCGAATCCAATAGTAGGTAACACTTACTAGATACCGTGATAATTAAATTGGTATCTAATAAGTTTTACTGCATATGAGACGCTTCGGGGTTTTTTGCGCGTGGCGCGGTAGTATTATCATAAGACTACCAAATCACTTAGTGCTTTTGGGCTCAAAGAAAACGTGTCAAGCCGCAGTTGAAGCTTCTAGTCTGGCCTTCGCTCTTTTGAAAGCTGAGTTGGCTTCTATTACTCTTTTCTTGCCTTCTGCCTTAGCTGAGTCAGCCTGAGCCATCTGAAAAGTTCTTCGAGCTTCGTCGGGATCGATTTCGGTAGCTCTTTCCGCCTCGTTAACTAATATTGTTACCCGATTGTTATCTATCATGGCAAAGCCGCCCATCAGCGCCATTGAAGACCACTGCCCATCGTGACGTATCTTCGAAACTCCCATATCCGAAGCTGTAAGAAGCGGCGCATGATTGGGTAGTATACCAACCTGACCACTATTGGTGGATGAAACGATTTCCCAAACCTCGGAATTCCAAACTATTCGATTAGGGGCCATTACGCGAAGATTCAATACCATCTCTTTTACTGATCCTCCGCTTGTAAAGCTGCAGCTTTTGCAGTGGCTTCGTCGGTATTGCCAGCTAAATAAGAAGCTTGTTCGGGGAGATTATCCAACTCTCCAGGAAGAATCATTTGAAATCCCTTAATGGTTTCTGATAAACTGACGTACTTACCCGGAGAGCCGGTGAAAACTTCTGCCACGAAAAAGGGTTGCGATGAGAGACGTTCTATTTTCCGAGCCCTAGCTACCGTCAGGCGATCTTCTTCGGATAACTCGTCTAGTCCGAGAGTAGCTATAATATCTTGAAGTTCTTTGTAACGTTGCAAAGTTTGCTTAACTCCCTGTGCCGTGTCGTAATGCTCCTCACCCACAATCCAAGGCTGTAACATAGTCGAGGTCGAATCCAGCGGGTCTACGGCTGGATAAATACCTTTTGCCGCTAATCCCCTCGGAAGCACGGTAGTAGCGTCTAGGTGTGCAGATGTCGTGGCGGGAGCCGGGTCAGTCAAATCATCGGCAGGTACGTAAACAGCTTGAATGGATGTTATTGATCCCTCCTTGGTGGAAGTAATTCTCTCCTGCAATGATCCCATTTCTGTACCAAGGGTCGGTTGATAACCCACGGCGGAAGGCATCCTACCCAGTAACGCCGAGACCTCCGATCCCGCCTGGACAAAGCGAAAAATATTGTCAATAAATAGGAGTACATCTTGCTTGTTAACATCTCGAAAGTATTCCGCCATTGTTGGAGCAGTTGAGCCAACTCTCATACGAGCTCCCGGTGGTTCATTCATCTGACCATAAACCAGAGCCACCTTTGATTCCGAAATATTTTGTTCATTAATAACTTTTGACTCTTTCATTTCCATGTAAAGGTCATTACCTTCACGTGTACGTTCCCCTACCCCGCCAGATACGGATACACCTCCATGAGCTTTCGCAATATTATTGATTGATTCCGTAATAAGAACCGTCTTTCCAACTCCAGCCCCACCAAATAACCCGATTTTTCCGCCTCTCCGATACGGAGCCAAGAGATCCGCAACCTTTATACCCGTTTCGAAAATCGATAATTTGGTATCCAACTGGGTAAATGCCGGGGCGGACCTGTGAATCGGAAATGTCGTACTACCCTGTACGGGACCCAAATTATCTACGGGTTCGCCAAGAACATTGGATATTCGTCCGAGAGTAGTTTCACCAACGGGAACACTAAGGGGGGCTCCCGTATCAACAGCACCCATACCTCTCGTCAAACCGTCTGTGGCACTCATAGCTACAGCTCTCACTTCATTATTACCTAATAATTGTTGGACCTCACAAGTAACATTAATATCCTGACCTGCTGGATTTTGTCCCCTGACTATTAGTGAGTTGTAGATATTAGGCATTTTCCCCGGCGAGGAAGCCACATCCGACACTGGTCCAATGATCTGGGTGATATAGCCCACGTTTTTTTCCACCAATTCAGAAATTTCGAAAGAGGGAGAACTGGTTTTCGTAACTATACTATTTCGGTGTATTATCTTTATTTGGTTACTGAATCGATAGAAATAGAGGGTATTTCATCGGTGAGTGGTCGATGGGAAGGAAGGGGTTAATCGCCCCCTTCCCACTCACTCCTCTTTATTTAAATTCGTCTTGCAGATGTAGCTATAGATAAATGAAAAAGGAGGGGGGATAAACCGAACCGCAGATGAAGCAAACTTCTTCTTTGTTTTGTATACGATCGAGAGACTGATGAAATCTGCGCTCTATTCATTGAATCTTCATTATTGGGGTACGCGTTCCCATCTCTTTCAAACAAGATTGACCATTAAACGCGAGAGATTGGCAATTATTTAGTTCGTATTCTATCGACCAGTCTAACCACGAAGAGATTCCCGAGTCAATGTATTGGGATGAGGCAGGATGCTGCTTCTTAAGCAGCTTCTGTAAGAAAACGGATTGATTAGTTGCACCCTGCGCGAGACGCGGTATAAAATGATAATGTTCCATGTTTGAAATGGAGTTTTGACAGGTATAAGTATCATGCGCGGGTTGAACTATATCCACTTCGCGTTTCACATCGAAATACTCTACCTATGCCGAGCAGATCTCATCTTTGCAAGATTTACTAATTTAGTCATAGGGAGGAACAAACCCATGTCACCACAAACGGAGACTAAGGCAGGTGTTGGATTCAAAGCTGGTGTCAAAGATTACCGATTGACCTATTACACCCCCGAATACAAGACCAAAGATACCGATATCTTAGCAGCCTTCCGAATGACTCCGCAGCCCGGAGTACCAGCTGAGGAAGCCGGAGCTGCGGTAGCTGCGGAATCCTCCACGGGTACGTGGACCACTGTATGGACAGATGGGTTGACCAATCTTGACCGTTACAAGGGCCGATGCTACGACATTGAACCTGTCGCTGGAGAGGAAAACCAGTATATTGCGTATGTAGCTTATCCTTTGGATCTATTCGAAGAAGGTTCTGTCACCAATCCGTTCACCTCCATTGTAGGTAATGTTTTCGGGTTTAAGGCTCTACGCGCCCTACGCTTGGAAGACCTTCGAATCCCCCCCGCTTATTCCAAAACTTTCATTGGACCGCCTCATGGCATTCAGGTCGAAAGGGATAAACTGAACAAATATGGACGTCCCTTATTGGGATGTACAATCAAGCCAAAATTAGGTCTATCTGCTAAAAATTATGGTAGAGCCGTCTATGAATGCCTTCGTGGTGGACTTGATTTTACGAAAGATGATGAAAACGTAAATTCCCAGCCATTCATGCGTTGGAGAGATCGCTTCTTATTCGTAGCAGAAGCTCTTTTCAAAGCCCAGGCTGAAACAGGCGAAATCAAGGGGCATTACTTAAATGCTACTGCAGGTACGTGTGAAGAAATGTTGAAGAGAGCTGTTTTTGCTAGAGAGTTGGGTGCACCAATAGTCATGCATGACTACCTGACCGGAGGGTTCACCGCAAATACCAGCTTAGCTTTTTACTGCCGAGACAATGGACTGCTTCTTCATATTCACCGTGCGATGCATGCTGTGATCGATAGACAACGAAATCACGGTATGCATTTCCGTGTATTGGCCAAAGCATTACGCATGTCCGGTGGGGATCATGTACACGCCGGAACTGTAGTAGGCAAACTAGAAGGGGAACGAGACGTCACTTTGGGTTTCGTCGATTTACTTCGCGACGACTATATTGAGAAAGATCGTAGCCGTGGTGTCTATTTCACGCAAGATTGGGTATCTATGCCAGGTGTACTCCCTGTAGCTTCGGGGGGTATCCACGTCTGGCACATGCCCGCCCTAACCGAAATCTTCGGGGACGACTCTGTCTTACAGTTCGGTGGAGGAACCTTGGGACATCCTTGGGGAAATGCACCCGGTGCGGTAGCTAACCGAGTCGCATTAGAAGCCTGCGTACAGGCCCGTAATGAGGGTCGCGATCTCGCTCGTGAAGGTAATGAAATTATTCGCGAAGCTAGTAAGTGGAGTCCGGAATTGGCTGCCGCATGCGAGATATGGAAAGCAATCAAATTTGAATTCGACACAATTGATACGTTGTAAATAGATTCGGATCTCCGTAGCTATTTACTACTGGTATCCGTTCCGCAACAGTTGTCAGACATATTAGGAGTATCGGGAAGTAGTTAATTTTTCCCATACTCCTGATACGCGATACATATTAAGGTTGGTTAATCAATGACGGAAACTGAGAAGCACATAGCCCCGAAGTGTGAATCCGAGGGTTCGAATCCCTACCAACTCGTGTTGCAAAATTACGAGATACGAACGGGTAGTCTGAAGTTAAACTCAACACTTTATTAAAAACACCTCCATCATGCTTAGTTTCACAGCATATAGCTTCGTTTGTTTCGTTGGATAATAGAAATTGAATACCTACAATATGATTGATTTGACAGATAACTAGTCAATTGCCAATTATTTATTGGGTCAATGAACTTGGATTTGGTCCCGAGTTGTTGATACCTACTTCAATTGGAGAAAAAGTTCGTCACATCATAAAAAATCTATTTAAAATTCATTTTTTCCACGGGCTAAAGGGAAACAACAGATGAGGAGATTTTTACGTCTGTAATAAATTGGTTTGAAGATAGGCGCAAATTTGGTGGATTGATTGGAGCTTTCCCCGAGGAAGCTACGAGAGGCTCTATCTCAACTGAAAAAGAAAGAGAGAAGCGGATAAGTGTTAACACGAATAGAGGATTACGGGCTCGATGCGATAACTGCGGAAATATGCTTCATGCAAAATTTTTGAGACGGAATAAAAGTGTTTGTGAAGAACGCGGTTATCATCTTTCAATGAATAGTATGGAAAGGATCGAACTTTCGATCGATCGCAACACATGGATTCCCACGGATGAAGACATGACTGCAAAAGATGTTTTAGATTTTTCTGACGAGGATTCCCACCAGAATCGTGTAGCTGTTTCTCAAGAAAAAACGGGTTTAACCGACGCTGTTCAAACAGGTATGGGATATCTAAATGGAACACTTATTGCACTTGGTGTTATGGACTTCCACTTCATGGGGGGCAGCATGGGTTCTGTTGTAGGTGAAAAGATTACTCGCTTAATCGAATATGCCACGGACAAATCTTCGCCATTGGTTTTAATTTGTGCTTCTGGGGGAGCGCGTACGCAGGAGGGAACGTTGAGCTTGATGCAAATGGCTAAAATTTCGTCCGTCTTGCAAATCCATCAAGTTCAAAAAAAATTACTTCATATATCGATTCTTACCTATCCAACCACGGGGGGTGTCACTGCCAGTTTTGGTATGTTGGGGGATATAATTATTGCCGAATCCAAAGCGTATATAGCATTCGCCGGTAAAAGGGTAATTGAACAAACGTCGCGTCAAAAGATACCTGATGGCTTTCAAGCAGCTGAGTCTTTATTTGATAATGGGCTACTCGATTCGATCGTTCCACGTAATCTCTCGAAGGGTGTTTCGGGCGAAATACCCGAGCTTTATTCATTAGCTCCTTGTAAAAGAAATAGCTCCTTGTAAAAGAAATAGCTCCTTGTAAAAGAAATTGAATTCGTTGCAAATTTTATTTCCCGTATTTCTAAATCAGCCACATCTTACCTCTTCACCAATAAACGGGAAAACAATCGTTATTTCCGTTTCTTTTTTGTAATAAAAAATTTTTCGGATCTTTTGGTGTCGGCGTACTCGTTCCCTCCCCGATAAACCCCAAAAAATGAAAAATCCAAATTAGACTATTTTACTGGAAGCCTGTAAACCCCTTTTCTTTCTGGAACAAAGGGAATATCATTATATATTAGAAAGAAGAGTAAAACAGAGATATATCGTTGTATAAATAAATTTCTTCTTTTCTTTATTGTAGTTGAGGTAATTTTATCATGGCAGCATCTCATCTACCCTCTATTTTCGTACCCCTAGTCGGTTTGGTGTTTCCGGCAGTTACAATGGCTATTTCATTTCTATATATAGAGCGGGATGAAATCCTATAATTCCCTTCCCTTTTTTTGGAGACGGAGTAAACCGCTCGGTGACTTCCTGATACCAATTGAATTCGAAGTCTAGTCTCAGCTAATACTTAATCGAGGTGAATTCCCTTTTTCTTGGTGGTTATCCTTGTCCCAACAAGCTCGGGAAAGAATGCTACTCCAATCAATCTATGTCTCATTTTCATTTCATACAGAAATGAGATATAGATTGATTATTTGTTTTTAGGATGAGATACATGTAGATAACTACCCCATCCCATATGCTATGCCTGAACCCCATTTTTGCACCCCGTCGTTAAACGCGAATAAGTTGCAAACAAGCGGAAGTGATGGACTGAAAGAGAAAATAGGGGAAGCAAAATTGATGACAAAATGGTTAATCCATTTATTATGCAATCTGTGAGGAAATAGTAATGAATTGCCGCTCCAAATGGATCCAAGTAGATTTCATAAAAGGCTCCCGTACATTTGCAAATTCATGTTGGGCCTGTATCCTTGTCTGCGGCGCAACAGGTTTTCTACCAGTGGGATTCTCTAGCTGCGTCGGGGAAGATCTGATCCCCGGACTTCCATCCGAACACATCGTTTTTATCCCACAGGGTGTTGTAATGTGTTTTTACGGGATTGCAGGCCTCTTTCTCGGGCTGTATCTGTGGTGTACTGCGTTTCGGAACGTGGGGGGCGGATACAACTTGTTTGATAAGCGAGAAGGGTTTTCTTCCATCTTTCGGTGGGGCTTTCCCGGAAAGAATCGTCGCATCCACATTCGACTTGTACTAAAAGATGTGGAAGCGGTTGGATTGGAAAGTAGGGAAGGCTTTTATCCACGTCGGATTCTCTACCTGAAAGTCAGGGGTCGGCAAAATATCCCACTAACTAGGATCGGTGAAGGTTTAGCCTTAGGAGATATGGAAGAAAAAGCCGCCGAACCCGCTCGTTTCCCGCGCGTATCGATTGAAGGTTTTCAAAATTTATCGAATTTCAGAACCGGATGATTTGCAAAGAAATGCGAAGCTACTGGAGTGGAAGGAGTTGCGAAAAGGGAAAGTTCGAGAGAGGGGGAGGGGTCCGAAGCAAAGAAGGGATATCCTAATTACAAGAATTTATCTGACTAGTCTCGTACTTTGCTTATTTCCTCCTCCTGATTGATAGATAGTTACAGTTAATATATGCGATTACATTACCGGAAACGAAGAATTCTTCGACGGCTTTTTAGTACCCCACAACGTTCCCCGGATAGAGCTTATGAGGCTAGTAAGCAACTACAGCCCTTGATAAACGACTCCTCGCTTTTCGTGCGAGTGCAATTATCCCCCCCAACACCGGAGGAGTTGCCGCGGGCCACGACAGCGCCCACAAACACGGCATCCAGGAAATCTAGATATCTAATATATTGCAGTCTCTTGGAGCATAGATTTAGCATATCTATTTTGGGAATGCAAAAAGACCTGAGATTCATTTTTGGGACAAAGCTACTTGGATTGTTTCCAATTGGGCGCCATTGCGCAAACAGTTTTTTGACAGAAAATTGTTTGAATACGTCTTCGCCGAACCTCCCAGATACTTCGCTTCTCCAAGATATATTTCTAAAATCTCGCCGAAGTTGTTACACGAGTGGCGAAACAATCAATAAACGAACGAAAAAAGTTAGTTTCTCAGAAGATAAACTGGGGAATGATTTCCCCCCCCCGAAACGATGTGTCTTTTACAAGTTGAATGGTATGGAAGAAATGGGTAGGAAATTAGCTTGGATTGAAGCGACTTCAAATGAGTTTGATGCCGAGGGAGCACGTTGTTCCGTAAACTTTTCCCCATTTCAAACTACCAAAGAAGTGACTGAAAAATCATTTAGTTGCGAATCAGCAAATTTTCCGTCAGCCTACGAGTCAATTAGTTTGGTGCCTCGATCTGTAACCCGCACTTTATCCAGGTTCGGGGCGGAATTGACAAACCAATCAAGTGCGTTGGTGCGTAATGATTTCGACTTAGCTAAAAACCAAGCATTAGTTTCCCTTCAATATGTTGGGTGTTTCCTGCTTCTCCCCCTCACGATTCCAATCAGTTTCAGAAATTGGTTTTTAGAGTCTTGGATTAGGGGCTGGTGGAACATTACCCAAACCCAGGTATTTATCAACCCCCTTCAAGAGGAGAAGGCTCTGAAGCAGCTCCGAGAGGTAGAAGCATTGCTCTGGTTAGATGACGCGACTGAACATTTGGCAGATACGCAGTTGCAAAATTATGATGCAAATGCATATGACGAGACTACTCAATTGGCAATAATGTATAACGAACTGAATATTCAGCTACTGCTGCAGCTAGTAACCGATGTAATTAGTATTGCCATCCCAGGTTTATTGTTTATAACGGGTCGAAAGAGACTTGCAGTTTCAAATTCCCGGATTCAGGAGTCATTTTATAGTTTGAATGACACGATGAAAGCGTTTTCCATTCCTTCACTAACTGATTTATGTGTAGGATTCCACTCGCCCCATGGTTGGGAAATAGTCATAGGCTCCTTCTTCGAACATTTTGGCCTAATTCCCGAGAAATATGTAATTTCCCGCCTCGTCTCAACCTTTCCAGTTATTTTAGATACGGTATCCAAATATTGGATTTTTCGTCACTTGAGTCGCACATCTCCCTCGATTGTAGCAACTTATCATACAATGAGTGGGTGACAACCACTTCTCCGAATTTGCATCTAGCAGGCTAGACTAGTCCACCCATTTGGATTATTTGCACCCCCCCCCCCCTCTCGTTCGTCATCTGCTAATAATGATCGAAGGGTTACAGAAGAGGAAAGAATTAGAACAGGAGAAAATTATTTGCTACCAAGCGGACACATGACCCGTTTGTACAAAGACTTGATACTAATCACCAATCTATGCAAAGAAGAATTACGAATAACTGGATGGAAAAGTGTTGGATTCTGTCACTTGCGGTATCGATCGGTTTCGGTGAATTAAACTGTCCATCTGTATCAAATGCATATCCGATTCTTGCGCAACAGAATTACGAGAATCCCCGAGAAGCTACGGGGCGTATTGTGTGCGCCAACTGTCACCTAGCCAAGAAACCTGTGGATATTGAGGCCCCGCAATCCGTTCTTCCCGATACTGTATTTGAAGCAGTTGTTAAGATTCCCTATGATACGTAGATAAAATAAGTACTCGCAAATGGGAAAAGAGGCGGGTTGAATGTGGGCGCCGTCCTCATTCTACCAGAGGGGTTCGAATTGGCTCCCTCTAATCGCATTCCAGCCGAAATGAAAGAAAAATTGGGGAAATTGTCGTTTCAAAGTTACCGTCCCGGGATGGAAAATATAATCGTCGTAGGACCAGTGCCGGGCAAATTATACAGCGAAATCATATTTCCGATTATCTCACCGGACCCTGGTACTAACAAGGAAGCTCATTTCCCGAAGTATCCCATTTATGTTGGGGGGAATAGGGGGAGGGGACAAATCTACCCAGATGGGAGCAGAAGCAACAACACGGTCTATACCGCTTCAGTAACGGGAAAAATAAAGAGGGTTGTTCGTAAAGAAGGAAAGGGTGGATACGAAATCACTATCGAAGAGTCATCCGAGAATCGTGAAGCAACTGATACCGTCCCTCCCGGCCTCGAGCTCATCGTTTCGGAAGGTGAGTTCGTCAAGGCCGATCAGCCATTGACTAATAACCCCAATGTTGGTGGATTTGGTCAAGGAGAAGTCGAAGTCGTACTCCAAGACCCGTTGCGTATTCAGGGTCTCATAGCTTTTTTTGCATCGGTTGTCTTGGCACAGATTTTCCTCGTGCTTAAGAAGAAACAGTTTGAAAAAGTCCAGTTGGCAGAAATGAATTTCTGACTGCCTACTCCTTCCGTTTCTCGCCACCCCTCCCGCGGCTAAATAACCCGACTGATAACTGCGTGTGGAAAAAGAGATCTCCACTTGTCTTTTTTTGCTTTTCAGTCAATGGTTTGATAGCCGCATGGAGAGTCTTGATTGCGTCGACTTCGGCTTCGTCGGCGATGTCAACGACGCCGACACCATCGGCGTCACCCACATGTATTCCCCGACGCAACCGGTTGACTTCTTCACCGACCAGTTCCCCAGTTCGACTCTATCAAGTCTGAACTGGGGCACGGAAGATGCAACGTCGGGTAGGGAGGTAGACCACAGATATGGATAGGACTAGTTGGTAAGATTGCTTCTAGAAAGAAGTAAAGAAAAAAAAAACTTCATTTGTTAGTTTATTAAAGTAGAAGTTGTACCCGAAAACCTATTGATTGATCCGATTATATCAAACCAGCTTTCTCTCCCGGACTGGAATACCTCTTCCAAACCGGAATATCAAAAGTTTAACCTATAGAAACTATAGGATTGAAAAAAAGACGTAGAAGGAACTATTCGTTCTAGTTGTCACATTCAGCCTCGATCGATTCTTTAGATAGAAAAGAATCGATCGACCCGTCTACTCAAGAAATGCGTCGCAGAGCTATGATACCAATGAAGCTCAGCATTACTACGTCCGGTCGACGAATCGACTACAATTCAACATATCACCAATCCGTCTCTATCTAACTAAATAGAGATATATTGAATTGAACCGCTTTTTTCTTCTCCTTCTTTAGGTAAAAAGGGAAGAAAAAACGGAGACTTCGTTTGCTTGTAGAATTCGGCAAAATTTTATCGATCAAGCGGCAATTATTATTGAGGAGACGACCCCAACCCCGAGTAAGCTCCGTAAGAGGATATGCCTAGCGAACCTATCACAAGTGTACCGGCTACAGTACCTACCAACCACAAGGGAATCCTTCCAGTGGTATTTGTCATCTGCGCCACCTCCTTACCCCCTACTTCTTCGGCTTCATTATCCGGCCTCGACTCGAGACATGAACAGTCACAAATAATTAGGATCTTGATCTTTTTCAGACAATTCTTTTTAGTTTCTAATTAAAGAAGTAATTAGAAAATGGAACGGCAAGTACGAAAATCAGTAATAATCCCCGATAAAGGCTTGTACGATTCGATTCTACACTCTGTTTATTTGGATTCGGTTGTGTCATAAATTCGGAGCTCACTAAAAACTATCTTTGAATGAATTGCATAGCTGATATGGACCCCAAAAAGAAAACTGTAGGTACAGCTAAGCCGTGAACGGCTAACCACCTAACAGTGAAAATCGGATAAGTTTTATCTAAAGCCATTGGTTTCTCCTAAAAGAATTTGGTGAATGCGTCGACCTGTTCCAGCGAATCGAAGCGGCCAGTTACCAAGGGAACTTCTTGTCGGCTCTCTGAGAAATATTCGTTTGGGCGGGGGCTTCCAAAAACATCGTAAGCTAAACCTGTACTGACAGATGGCCAGCCTGCAATAAACGGGGAGGGTATAGTGATGCTGTGGATGACCCAGTATCAAATACTAGTAATAATGTCAGCAAAGGGGCGTTCTCCTGTATTCCCAGACATGTTCAGCTCCGTATCTATCTATATCTATCTTGTAATACTAAAAAGGATTGTTTCCCAAAAAAGAAAAGAAAAGGGGTGAAAGATGCAGGATCCACCAGTAAACCTTTTCGAACGGGAACTGACCCCAATTAGAATGTCACTTTTATACCCAGGGTATATCCGAAATATACTGGTTCAGTATAGCTAGCTCGCCTTTGATGCGGCAAGGTTACTCGCTCCTCGCAGGTGAGGCGTTCGATACTTACGAAATTTCTGACGGGTGGTTGCCTACACTCAGACCAAACCGACTAGAAACCCTTGGCCGGCTTCAGATCCGTACGGCGGTTTGCGGGCGCGGGGATCTCTTCCACTGCTCCGTTTTCCAGCCTGCCTTCGTCTCTCGGCGTGTCCGGGCAATTACTGATTTCAACCAGGCTTAGGCGTATTAGTAGGCCGAAGAGAAAGCCATTCCGGGGAGAATGGGGGCAATTGCCGAAAAAGGGGAAGACTTCTTTAGCAATTATTAACCGATTAATTAACGATCGAGCGATACTATGTGGTTGCCTACCTCATAAATCAAACTAGTAAGACATAAATTAAATTAGTAAGACATAATTATACCAAATAAACTAAATTGATGGGTTGAGATCACTCCAATAAATAGGACTAATCAATCCCGACTTAGCAAATTTGAGTAAACAACTTTGATTCAGTAAGTTCGGGTGATAAACTACTCAGAGAAATCGTATACTGACCCATCTATCAGATAATTTGGTATTCAAATTTATGCTCACTCTATTAAGCCACTTCGCCTTTCTGACGTCTGTATTAACTTTGACCTTAGCTTTATTTGTTGGATTGAACAAGATTCAGATTCTGTGACTTATCTATATCATATAGAATCTAGGTAGAGGGGGAGAAGGGCGGAAAGGGGGGCCCCGCCGGCGCCTACTAATTCATTGCACTTACCAATTACTATTTGGTTGGCGCGAAAATCGACTTTGGTAAGTTTGGTAAGTATTTACATCAAATATCTATAAACTAGAATGGTTGAAGCATCACTATCGGGAATTGTGTCGGGTTCGATTCCGATAACCCTAGCTGGATTATTTGTAACTGCATACCCACAATATCGACGCGGCGATCAACTAGATATTCGATAGAATCTAATAATTGTCGCATCTCAAACATCAAACAAGACGTTGATTTAGAAGAAAGATTGAAAAATATTCATCTAGAAATCCTTTTTCTACTTCCCATTATTTCATCCTTTCTGGGATTTGTTTGAAAATATTTGTTTATTTAAGAAACATACATGAGGGACTGCTTCGGCGACAACAACTTTGTTGCCTTCATCTTCCAAGTATTTTGTATTCGACACATATTAGTTATATTAGGTAATCCTTGGGTAAGCGGTAGTAGGCACGCCCTGTAGGATTCGAACCTGCGACATCGGGTTTTGGAGACCCGCGTTCTACCGGACTGAACTAAGGGCGTCCCCCCTTCACCCCCGGGGTCCCTCTTTTTTTCGAGGGAAAAAGCGGCGCAGCTTCCTTCCTCACTCTGCGAGGGGGAAGTTGGGGGTGATGTAGGAGAAGGTTGGTGAAACTAAAAGTCCTATCCTCGAAGCTTGGTGCATGGATCAAAAATAATAGGGATGACGGGATTTGAACCTGCGACATTTTGTACCCAAAACAAACACGCTACCGAGCTGCGTTACATCCCTATTAGTCCCGATTTGCTACTGGTATCGTCGATCCAATGCTACTTCATTTAATTTATTATAACCGGTAGCTGTAGATACCGGCTACCAGTAAACGTAAAATTTATTTTCTGATAGATAGTTGTCTCCTATCACTCCGTTCAATTCTTACTCTTTTTCTTTCCCACTTTTCACCGACATCGCGGGTGTTAGTACCACTAATATTGAGTACTCCCAAGTTATCAATTTTTCCTTTAGAAAAATTGATTTGTAAGTTGTAAATAATCGGTTCTCTGGAAGTGGGAGGTAAAGAAGTAGAAGAGGAATAAAGACTAAGAGGTAGATAAATAGAAGTTTGAAAATAAGGAGGATTTTTAATGCAACATGTGAAGATATACCTATCTACGGCCCCCGTCGTAGCTGCAATATGGTTTGGCTTGTTAGCTGGTTCCTTAATAGAAGTAAATCGCTTCTTCCCAGACGCTTTACTATTTCCGTTTTTCTGATCCAAAGAACTAACTACAGAGGGATCAGGCGAAGCAAAAAAATCGGATAAATTTACGTCTCGCGAGACGAGTGGCGCGTAAGCGAGTTATTTATGGAGGGTAGCTAAAATTTAAATCTTATTGTTGAAACTTTCCGAGTAGTCCGCTCAGACACATTTGGATCTACTTGTGACCCCCCCCCAAAAAAAAAGGAAAAAAAACCTTATCTTATTATGATGCAATTGATTTTATGACCAAAAGTAAAGATGCGAGGGTAACCACTGCTTTGGCATGTACAGTTTGTACTTGCAAAGAGGCTGGCGACAAATCCACGGGTATTTCTCGATACACCACACGTAAGAATCGCCGTAACACACCTACTCGGTTGGAATCGAAGAAATTTTGCGTCTGTTGCCGCAAACATACTTATCACAAGGAACTAAAGAAATAAAGGATATTTCTGATTAATTGGCAAGTAATCAATATTAATTTGTATTGGTAGTCACAAAAAAATATCACGAATAAATTTAAACGATCTCTCCGTAGACGTTCCCCGTCTATTCGCTCCGATGAAGCTATTGATTACAAAAATACGAGTCTACTTCGTCGATTCGTCGGTGAGCAGGGAAGAATCCTATCGAGACGGATGAATAGGTTAACCTCCAAGCAGCAGCGTTTGGTAGCTATCTCCATAAAGAGAGCCCGTATTTTGGCTTTGCTACCCTTTTCAAACAACGAAAATTAGAGAATTTTGGAAAATTGACTTCTAGGGGATTTTTCAATTCGATAACTAAGAATCTCCTGCGAAAGCAATGTGATTGAATGTTTTTAAGTCGAATCAAACTGATGTCTATAAAATAGTCTGTCCTTCCGTTTGTCTTTTCTTCCTTCTTCTCTCCCTGTGATAGATCCGCAAATTAACCCGTACTCTACTTTCCCATTTCTGGCCTCTCCGTTTAATCCGGAGAGGCTTACCGCTGCATGTCAATCTCTCTCGTTATTAATTTTTCGTACGGGCCTAGAGGAACAGTAAGCATCTGGAGTAGCTACTTGCGCGAGTGTCTTGCGATTCAGAAAAACTTGATTCTCAAACAAATTGTGAATCATCAAACTGTACGTAATTCCATTTTTTCGCGCTGCTGCATTAATCCGAGCGATCCACAGACGACGAAATTTTCTCTTTCGGTTGTTTCTATCTACATAAGCGCAAGCTAATGCCCTTCTTTCCTGCTGGTTCGCTGTTCTAAATAATCTTGAATGAGCCCCCCGAAACCCGGATGCAAAATTGAGAATGTCTCTGCGATATCTACGAGCTACGGATCCCCGTTTTACTCTGGTCATTATAGGTATAGCCTCGCGGAAAATTATATTTTCGTCCGAAAAATCCATTTATTCCTGGGCTCCGCTACTCCCTCAAATAGTTTCGTTTCAATATCTCTTATTTGGAGATATCGATGTAGAAATATCAATTTAAAGAAATAGATAAGCTGTGTCATACTGAAACGTATCCCATCTGAAGAGATGAAAATCCCAGAGATAGATTTAGATTCTAATTGCACTATGTGCGGTGACATACCGCGCCTCTCAACTCTTAGAAGGTCGCAGGTAGTTGCTTCATAACTATCGGGAAATTTGTCGGCTGTGACAAATTCTCGTCGTCTTTTTATCTGATGTGATAAATAGAGATTCCGGCGGCTTTGGCTACTCCGAATTTCCCCCTCGCAAATACTCCGGTACAGGTTGGATAGCCCACCAGCATCTGCCTATCCGTCGGTAAGCAGTACGTTGCACCGGAGATACTGCGGATTCCAATGTTTCCGTGGTCAGTTTCTTATGGCAGCCGGGTCCCCCCTATATACCGGAGCCTAGGCTTTTCCGAAGATAAGGAAAGCAAAATTGCTGCTGGCGGGTCGCATGATCCCCAATATTTAACTCACCCCATTAAGCTGGGCTTCCTCACTTCTATTTCTTATTTGTTTCGAAAGAAATCATATGTATAGTAACGGTATTTTACGCTGGAGATTGGCGAAACAGCTGACCCGTATTTATTGCCGTCGCAATGGGATTGGCGAAAGAGGTATAGAAGTTGATATCACCCGCTTGGCTTCGCTTAATAACTCAACTTTATTATCACTGATTGGCTTTTATCGTCCCAAATCAAAATGATCGGATTTGCACCGACTCAAACCACGAATTTCCACTTCTTATCGAAACAGATGGATTATGGATTTATCCCTACTTCATTCAGGGGATTATCTCACAACATCAACCCCTTAATGTCTCAGGTTTCCGATCCGAACAGGTCACACATACACCCTAGTACACACACCTCTCCGTTGGGGGCATCCCCGAAGAGCGGGGGATTTCGTCCCACTCCCCAACCGTTGTCTCGCTTTTCTAATAAGTTGCTGATTTGTTGGCACGTTCAAAGACGCAGAGATTTTATTCGGTTCAAAATATTATCAACCATTTGGGAAAACTTTCTAGATCTCGGTATCCAACAATCAATCTTTACGGGATTCTTTTGTTTAAAGCACCAAAAAAAACTTCCAAGATTTGCTTTTTTCCCCTAACGGGTGGATTAATAGCTGGCTGAACGAATAAACGTGAAACTACAAGAAGAAAATTTCGAGTAACAGGAATTCACTTCTTTTTTGTAAGTCTCAGTTACTTCCTACCCATCGAATCTTTAGGCTGACGCGTTTTCCAACGCTACGGGGTCCGCGACGCCGTAATCCTGGGCTTCTTCTGCTGGCGGAAAAACGTCTCTTTCCATGTCTTCAGAAATTACCCATAAAGGTTTACCAGTTCTTTGGGCATAAACTTTGGTTATGCAATCGCGGAGTTTTGATGCTTCTTCTGCTTCCATCACGCATTCCCCAGCTTGTCCATCGTAATACGAACTAGCGGGTTGATGAATCATTACCCTAATTACATTATTCTGATTAAGTTCAACCGTACAAGCAAATTCTTTTGCATACGGCTACACTTCTGGTGGGGCAACAAAGTCTGAAAGTCTGTCCGAATCGGTAGTTAAACATTAACTCCTTGTCTGAGGAGAAAGATTTACTTTGTTGTAAAGCCCCCCCTTCTTGCAATACCATGAGAAGAATATTACGAGATCATACCATCCTTTCTTCCAAACGTATTATGATGGTTCCGTCGCTGTAGAGCGCCAGCAATCCCAGAGTTTGCTATATATACCCTCGATGGGATGGACAACGAAATTGACATCGCTCAACTCTTTAAAAACTTGATGTTTCATCTTTTCAAAAAAAAGTCGAAGTTTAAGAAATTATGTAGATTCGATATTTCATGCAATTTATGACGCTAGGATATATTGATTCCGATCCGGAATGAATCTACTACAAGTCAAAAAATTTATTTTGATTCACTTTACCTCCTCAGCGTTTCATTATTTCATAGTTGGATGTTTGTGGGAAGAATCGCCAAGTAATAATTGCCATGCTACTGTTACCCCAACTAGGCGAAGGCAAAGTTCTAACCCGCACAAATCATTGGCGCCAAGCGTGAGGTAGTGCTATACGTCTGGTAATTTCTCCCCCAGCCAAAATGGAAGATCCCATCGAAGCAGCTAGTCCCATGCAAATAGTATGTACATCTGGTACGACAAATTGCATCGCGTCGTAAGCAGATATTCCGGCTAATACCGCCCCACCTGGTGGATTTACATACAAGTACATATCTTTGGCTTGATCTTCCCCATTTAGATACATCATGATACCGATAAGTTGATTGGCGATTTCGTCATCGACCTGTTGACCCAGGAAAGGAAGTCTCTCTCGATAAAGCCGGTTGATTGGGATAGGTTTCCGCGACTCCCCCTCCGCCGCCCCCCCCCTAGAACCGTATATGTATCGTTAGATACATACGGCTCTGCTAGCTTCTACGCGAAATGAGGGTAGGAAAAAACTACTGCTTCTTCTTCCCACGTTTCTGATCCCACCATATTGGAGCTTCTGGTTCAAGTTTGTCTGGCCCAGCTTTCCGACATTCTGAACCACTTCGTGACTGGTGGTCGGTGAATTCACTCCAGCGTGTCAACTTCTTCCCCTTGCACCGGTGCATTTCTGTTCGTGATTGAGTCCTTTTGATGCAAAGAGTCTTTAGGTTCATCTTCTACCCCGGAGGTTGTGGGGTTCCGACTGCCATTTGCACATACGGAACAAATAGTTTTACTTCCCCTATATCTATTTCCACATTTTATGCAACATATTCACAGAAAAATCTATTTAAATATCTTTCTGTTTCGGTTTTCATTTCATAGTCATTTTGGCTACGATTGATGTTTGGGATTGAGTAACCGGAGCCTAGGCAATCTGTTTATTCCAACTAACCGTGGATTCTAACGACTACCAAACCTATTGACAGATTTTTCTCACGCATTTGAGCACTGATAGATTAGTCAATTCCAAGCGAGATAGAGACAAATCAATCGGATAAGAGATGATGGAAACGGGTTCCATCCGGCTCGACGCACCTGACAAACCGCACTATACGTCAACCCGAGCCGCATCCTCTTCCCCAGGGAGACGAAAGGGTACCTTTGGAACACCAATTGGCATATAGAAACTACCGAAGGAAGTTGTAATTACCTCCAAATTGGAGACGTAGAAGCCAAAAAGGAGCTTACGTCATATTATAACACGCCTGACGAAGACGGCGTGGGTGAAAGAAGTCGTACCTTTTTGCAGATATTAACAGACTCTGATGGGACCAATCTCTACGTTGTTACGTAAAGCGCGTAAATGCTAAAATATCCATGCCTTGATCTGTTCCTGAAAGAAAAGTTACTGGCTTATCTTACATCGCCACGTGTTTCGTACAAACAAGTAGGTGAAACAAGAGAAAAGAACTGCTTCTAATCACGAACTAAATTATTGATTTGTATATTTCACACAACAAACTTTATCTCGTCTATTTATAACTTAATAATGCAAGCCTGTATTGCAAGAAAGTTACGTAGTGGTCACTCATCTCCAATATCCAAGAAAGGGGTTTCTCACGGGTTTGCCTCGGTATCGCGTCCATACCGTCGTATTAAACGATCCCGGTCGTCTGATTTCCGTGCATCTGATGCATACTGCTTTGGTCGCTGGCCGGGCGGGTTCAATGGCTTCATATGAACTAGCTGTTTCTGACCCATCGGATCCCGTTCTTGATCCCATGTGGAGGCAGGGTATGTTCGTCATTCCATTTATGACTCGCATTGGAATAACGAAGTCGTGGGGAGGCTGGAGCATCACCGGGGATACTGCAACAGATGCGGGTATCTGGAGTTACGAAGGAGTAGCCGCGGCCCATATCATACTATCCGGTTTGTTGTTTTTAGCCGCTATCCGGCACTGGGTGTATTGGGACCCGGATCTGTTTCGCGACGATCGCACGGGAAAACCATCCTTGGATCTACCAAAAATATTTGGAATCCACCTATTTCTTTCAGGAGTACTTCGTTTCGCGTTCGGGGCATTTCACGTAACAGGTTTGTTTGGCCCCGGTATTTGGATATCAGATCCTTACGGATTAACCGGAAAAGTGGAACCCATAGATCCAGCTTGGGGGGCCGAGGGTTTCGACCCATTCGTACCGGGCGGAATAGCCTCGCACCACATAGCAGCGGGAGTTTTAGGTATACTGGCGGGTTTGTTTCACCTCAGTGTTCGTCCTCCCCAACGGTTATACAAAGCTCTACGTATGGGAAATGTCGAAACCGTGTCGTCTAGCAGTATTGCTGCCGTATTTCTTGCCGCTTTTGTGGTTTCCGGAACCATGTGGTACGGCTCTGCCGCCACTCCGGTCGAATTGTTCGGCCCCACTCGCTATCAGTGGGATCAGGGATACTTCGAACAAGAAATAGAGAAACGAATACGATCAGGTGAAGCCGAAAATCTAAGTCTATCCCAAGCTTGGTCGAAGATTCCGGAAAAATTAGCTTCTCACGACTACATTGGCAATAACCCCGCCAAAGGCGGATTGTTTAGGGCAGGTGCAATGGACAACGGAGATGGTATAGCTGTCGGTTGGCTAGGCCATGCCGTCTTCAAAGATAGGGAAGGCCATGAACTTTTTGTACGCCGTATGCCAACTTCTTTCGAAACATTTCCCGTAGTCTTGGTAGATGGCGAGGGCGTTGTGAGAGCTGATGTACCGTTTAGACGAGCAGAATCAAAATATAGCGTTGAGCAAGTCGGTGTAACCGTAGAATTCTTCGGTGGTGAACTAGATGGTGCTAGTTTCAGTGATCCAGCCACGGTGAAGAAATATGCTAGGCGCGCCCAATTAGGTGAGATCTTCGAATTTGATCGCGCCACTCTAAAATCGGATGGTGTTTCTAGAAGTAGCCCACGGGGTTGGTTCACTTTCGGCCACGCCACGTTTGCGCTCATCTTCTTCCTCGGTCACATTTGGCACGGTGCTAGAACCTTGTTCAGAGACGTTTCTGCCGGTATCGACCCCGACTTGGATGCCCAAGTTGAATTCGGGGCATTTCAAAAGTTGGGGGATCCAAGTACTAAAAGACAAGCTGTTCGAAAGATTTTTTCTTATTTATCCTATTAAACTAATATCTCTCTCAGGTTAGTTACAAAAACTGACTGAGTTGTAAAGTAATAAATAATTGTTTTGTCAAAACTTAATAAATTAATTTAATTGAATAGTTCTGGATACACCGAAGCCAAGAAAAAAAAAAAGAAAATTTGAGGAAACTATAAGTTTCCTCCAGCCCAATTAGTACGAAAGATATCTCTAAAATACCACTATTACGGCCGAATCCACGGAAGCACTGGTTTACACATTTTTGTTGGTAGCAACTTTGGGTATAATATTTTTTGCCATTTTCTTTCGGGAGCCCCCCAAAGTACCTAGCAAGGGTAAATAAAAAGCTTTCTTCGATTTCAATTTTTTTTTTCTTCCTTAGAAACAGATTTCGTTGCATCAGCAAAATCATGAATATAAATCATGAATATAAGGGAAATTGAGTTGATTAGAGACCTTCCTTTTTAATTTTGCGAAGGAAGGTCTACCAGTCCGACTAATCTTCATGTTCTTCGGAAGGATCTCTGAGCTCTTTGGCGGGTTGACCGGAAGCGGTATACAAAGCGTAACCGGTGAGGCTAACGAGTGAACGGGATATAGAGATAGCGACCGAAGTTGCGGTTTCCATTGCCATGTGACCCAAAAGAAATATTAGTTCTCACTTTACTTGCTATGATAGTACACAAAGTCAGCAAATTTCAATCAATTGAGCAGGCTCTACGGCTACAAAAGTTGTTGGCGATACTCCCAAAGGTAAACCCAGAATCAGTTTTTTGGGAATGATTTTGAAGCCGCTTAACTCAGAATACGGAAAAGTTGCTCCCGGCTGGGGAACCACTCCCTTGATGGGATTTTTCATGGCTTTATTCGCAGTATTCCCAGTTACTATTTTAGAAATTTATAATTCATCCGTTTTGTTGGAGGGTATTCCAATTAGTTGGTAGAAGAGCCCTGAACCCCACCGATGCAATAGCAACAGCTGGGGGTTCACAAACGGATACTTCACCAGAAATTAGAAAGGGAGTTAAATCGCGCAAACTTTTCTTCAAACGTTTCTACGAGGCAGTAACAATAATATGGGTGTGTGATTCGTCGCAACTAATCTGGTTCAACAAATAACCAATCTCTTATCTAAACAGATTTTATTGCATCAGACTACTGGTATCTCGCCGGATAGCAGTCGAGTTATTAGTACCCGAAACGCGAGAAGTTAATATTTAGTTATAAAGCTCAAACTATGATTAATTCGCATCAATTTACCACTTAAATTTCGTGACAAAGTTGTTATCTGATCTTGCCGATTCGGCACTGTATCGAAAAATTGACATACCAATGAAGTACGTTTCTATTGCGGTTGTTTACCGAAGTTTGTAGGTAGAGAGATAGGAACCGTGCGGGGTTCGGGGTAATGGGGGAGTTGTCGCCCGTTAGGTCCTCCTACCTAGAAAAAAAATTTCTCGAAGTATGGTAGAAATCTAAGGTTTCGTGGATGCTAGAAAGAAGTCAGATCAGGACGAGGTAACCTCTATTCATTTATTTCCCCCCCCCAAAAAGAAAGAAAGGGGGTGGGGGTAGATATGTCGATAAGATTAAGAGATTTCCCAAGACGCTAGTACTACCTGCTTTCGATCCAGAAGTAAAAGCTAACATGAGATCGAGGTGAAATGTATTTCCGACTTCTCCGAGGCTGGGTCGCTTCTTCCTCCATTAATGAGTGAAAGATGTCGAGGGTATACCGTCGTTTTCTACCCTCTCACTCAAGTAACTACTAATGGAATGGGCGATGTTCAAACATCTTCGCTTAAGCTGTGTGAGAAAAAAGTCTCACGTACAGTTTACGAAGAGGGAGTTAGAAAAAAAAGGCTTACCTATCTCGCTAAGGTATATGATTGGTTCGAAGAGCGCCTAGAAATTCAGGCAATTGCTGACGATATTACTAGTAAATACGTCCCTCCACATGTGAACATATTTCATTGCTTGGGGGGAATTACGCTGACTCGCTTTTTGGTTCAAGTAGCCACCGGTTTTGCTATGACCTTTCACTATCGCCCGACTGTTACAGAAGCTTTCTCTTCAGTTCAATATACAATGACTGAAGTTAATTTTGGTTGGCTGATTCGGTCTGTTCATCGGTGGTCAGCAAGTATGATGGTTTTAATGACGACTTTGCATGTATCTTGCGTTTATCTCACAGGGGGATTCAAGAAGCCTCGCGAATTGACTTGGGTTACTGGGGTTATTCTAGCTGTATCAACTGTCTCTTTCGGTGTAACTGGATATTCCCTACCCTGGGATCAAATCGGTTACTGGGCTGTTAAAATCGTAACCGGCGTACCCGAAGCTATCCCCCTGGTAGGATCTTCATTAGTAGAGTCATTACGAGGAAGTGCTAGTGTCGGCCAATCAACACTAACTCGTTTCTACAGTTTACACACTTTCGTCTTGCCGCTTCTTACTGCTGCTTCTATGCCGATGCATTTTCCAATGATCCGTAAACAAGGCATTCCGGGTCCTTCACGACTTATCCATAAATCAGGGGTGATAAATCTCCGTCGCCATATGAGTAAATGATCTCAAATCTCAGTTCTTTAAGAGGTTGTTGTTCTGTTGCCGCCGATACTTACCATTAAATCGAATGATAAGTTATTTAGCGGATTTAGTTAGTGTCTCGGACTGCTGGGACGAAACGATACAATTGAAGCACCAGAGGAAATAAATTTGGATTATGGGAGTGTGTGACTTGTATCGAGACGTGTAGGCTATGCAGACGTCGAGTTGGATACTGCTGCAACCAAAGGTGTGTCTCCCTTCCGACCTTTCTTTGGCACTAAGACTCGAAACCTGGATATAAAAACATCTCTTTCGAACTAGGTAAGAAAGTTGTTTGGAGAATTTTTCCCATGATCGAACCAAAAACTATGAAAGGCCTCGTAAAACCCTATATATCCAATTGGGATTGTGTGAAGCTTTTATACATACGGTTTTTAAGACGATGCATACATTTCTTCCGCATCAAATGCTAATTGTTTGCAGGAATAGCCGTTGGGGTAAGAAAACGATCCAAAGAGATATATAGCCGAAGTTGTAACAAGTTAAGATCCTATACGGATCGTAGTTCGCAAGTATCTTGTATAAACTCGCAACGACGCGATACGTGTGTATGGGATACGAGATAATCCGCGAAGCTTTATTCCGTCATTGAGCTGATTCGGATGAGAAGCCATGTCGCAGAATAACTTCTTCCCGTGCTCGTCCTCTCTTTATTCACCAACCTAACCGTTGCGGGATGAGATAATTCTCTATTTGCTCGAGCCGTATGAGGAGAAATTCTCACGTTCGATTCTCATGGGGGAGTGAGAAGTCCACCCCAATAACAAAAAAACCTGACCTGAACGATCCTGTTTCGAGAGCAAAATTAGCTAAAGGTATGGGACATAATTACTACGGGGAGCCCGCTTGGCCCAACGATCTCTCATATATATCTCCTGTAGTAATCTTGGGAACCTTCGCGTGTACCGTGGGTTTGGCTGTTTTAGAACCATCAATGATTGGTGAACCAGCAAATCCGTTTGCAACTCCTTTGGAGATATTACCCGAGTGGTATTTCTCTCCCGTATTCCAAATACTTCGAACAGTACCCAATAAACTATTAGGTGTTCTTTCAATGGCGTCGGTACCCGCAGGTTTGTTGACCGTTCCTTTTCCCGAAAATGTCAATAAATTTCAGAATCCGTTTCGGCGCCCAGTAGCCACAACAGTCCTCGCAATTGGCACCGTGGTCGCTATTCGGTCAGGTATTGGAGCAACTTTACCCATAGATGGATCTTCAACTTCGGGACTGTTTTAGTATTTCCCTATCTCCTACGTAATCTGAAAAATATTTAGATTTAGTCTAGGGAGCAGTCGCCAGCCCCCGGGCCGGGACAAGACTTCCCTAGACTTAGCCATTTTCGATTCAGAAATATCAAATTCTTTAGATAATCGATTTCTATCTGTTTATGCCAAAGTAGTTGAAAGTCAAATTTTATTTTCCGAGTTTCGGTTGACTCATTTCTCCCTTTCTGAAACCTCTGCAAATAGAAGTGCAATACAAAAGAGACAAGATCACTTTTTTAGAAAATGGGATAATTCGGCTTCTGCCGCTTGTTCCCACTACTTAATATGCAACTCATTTTTGGGTAGTTCTATGGCAAAATGCTCCCACAAAGCTTTTGACACCTGATCTACAGATTTCTGTCCAAAACTTTTTATTTTTGATGAGTCTTCTCGGCTATAGTTAAGCAAATCAGCGATTGTGTGTATTTTGGCCTTTTTGAGACAATTAAAGGCTCTGGCGGGTAGTTCTAGTTGGTCAATAAACGTATTTTTGGAAAGCTTTCCCTCTAGTTCATTCACATCATAAATTTGTGAAGATGATCTCGCCGAAGCGGAAGAACTTTCACCATCTCCGGAATAGAAATGAGAGACGTCTTCGCGCTTCACGTGCAAAAAAGGAGTTGATAAGTCTATTAGTTTTTTAGAAGCCTCGCTAATTGCCTCGTCTGGGGTCAGGCTACCATTAGTCCATATTTCAATGAATGATGTTTCTCGCGTCGCTCTACCACTTCCAAATAGATGTACGCTATAATTTACGTTTCGAACAGGCATAGATACGGCATCGACGGGAAATTCCCCATTTTCATATCCATTCAAATTTTCTATGCGGTATCCACAATCTTTTTCAATTTTCAATGCAATATTTACAGATATTGGTTGGGTAATAGTAACTATATACTGCGAATCATCAATCGCTTTGACAGAGGGCGGCAGTGATGTATCACCCGCAGTTACTTCTTTGGGACCAGTTACAGATGAAACTGCTTCTTTAACATCATTAGAGTCGCTCTTAGGTGCAATTTCCTTTAGATTAACTGAAACATCATGTATTGTCTCTTAAATACCCGTTATTGTGGAATACTCGTGCAAAACTCCGTGAAACCTTGCACATGTTATGCTCGTCCCCTGAACCTCCTCTGATGAAGCTCTACGCATGGCAATTCCCACAGTACTAACTTGGCCCCTCTTGAAGGGAGATACGACGAAACGGCCATAATGAAGACGCCTACTTTCTGTCTTGGATTCAACGCATTTCCATTGAATTGCCTGGGTAGAGATCGGTGTTTCACACGTGAGCATAAAGAAATCCCCCTTTAGTTTTTATATAACTACTAGTTAGACACGTCTTTTTCGGGGGGGTCGGCACCCATTATATGGCATGGGGGTCACATCACGTACGAAACTGAGGATTATGCCGCTTCGGCGAATAGCCCGTAAAGCGGTGTCTCTTCCCGGACCGGGTCCACTCATCGTAATTTCTGCCTGCTTCATACCACGATCCATTGAAGCACGGATAGCGTTTTCCGCCGCAGCTTGGGCGGCAAATGGTGTACTTTTGCGTGTACCCTTGAATCCGCAGGCACCGGCTGAACACCGGGGAGCCACTTATCCCCGAACGTCCGTGGCAGTAATAATGGTATTATTGAAACTTGCTTGGATATGAATAACCCCCTTTTGGACTCCGCGCTTTACCTTGCGTGAACGAATTTTTTTCGAATTACCTGACATAGTTGATTGATTACTCATATTCGACGGCTGTTGTTTATTGCTACTTGGTTCCACGTATAAATATTTTGACTATCCTTGCCTCTGCTTATGCTTCGGATTGCAACAAATTACCATGATTCGTCCACGTCTACGAATCAATCGACACTTCTCACATATTTTGCGAATGGAGGCACGAATTTTCGTAGCTACAACCTTAAATTAGTTGGATAAATCTATTGATAGATTTTAGATGCGTTCTCTTTTTTTCACCAAATTGAAGGAAAATTTTGAACAAGCAGATAATTACTAGATAGCGGTACCAACAGCAAAATCTATTGACTGCTACTTATCTGCCTACTTCGAAGTCGGTAAATGGTACACCCTTTAGTAAGATCATAAGGACTTAATTCGGCTCTTACCCTATCTCCTGGTAATATTCTTACGTAATTCCGTCAGATCTTTCCCGATATGTGAGTCAAGACTTGGCATCCATTATCCAAACACGCTCAAGACATGGCATTGGGAAGCGATTCCGTAACTGTACCCTCCATGTCAATAAGATTCTGCTTCTTCATCATTCGAACTAAATAAACCTCCCGTAATTCATAGATTTCTCTAAGAGATTGCTAACTCAGCCGATATTGCTAATAGCTATTTGAAGACATAATCGTTTTGAAAACAACTGATTTTTCGCCGGAATAAATTTTTGAATCACCAAATGTGACACGAAATTTCCCCCCCAATTTTCTTGTGTCGAGCTTCCCGATCTGTAATAAGTCCATGAGATGTCGGTGAAGTTGCAATTCCCATACCGCCCAATATTTTGGGAATTTCCCGATGATCGGAATAAACTCTTAAGCCAGGCTTACTAATTCGTTTGATAACTGCAATGTAGGGGTCTTTCTTCTTACCAAGATACTTCAAACTCACATCCGGAAACTCTTTCCCATTATCCCTGTGCTTCACAGCACCTTTTATGAAACCCTCTTCCGTTAAAATTTGTACGATGCGTGCAGTCATTTTAGTGGCAGGTATCCTGATCGTAGCTTTTTTTCTTGTATTGGCATTTCTTATGGCAGTAAGTGCGGTGGAGATGGCGTCGCTATTCGTGAAATATCAATCAGTAGTTGTTGTAATTATCAATACCAGAATGATTCCTAACCTCTTTTTTTATCCCGTTTCCTCCAATTTGATTTTGTGTATTCGGGATATTTAGATACATTTGACAGATAAAATATTCAAGGCAAATTTTTATATAAAAATTCGGCTTGAATATTTTATCTGTCAAACCGACCTAAATCATATCACCCATTGGTTTTTGCAACACCTCGGGGGCTAACGAGACGATTCTGGCAAAATTATAATCTCTCAATTCCCTAGCTACTGGGCCGAAAATCCTAGTCCCTCTAGGATTTCCTTCCTGGTTGACAACGACGGCCGCATTGTCGTCGAATCCAACAATCATTCCATTACATCGTTTTATCCCTTTACGGGTACAAGCTGCCACCGCCCTAACCACTTCTGATCTTTTTAGAGACATATTGGGTACTGCTTCTTTGACTACGGCTATTACGACGTCACCCGTACCTGCGTATCTGCGGTTGCCTGTTCCCAACACTCGAATACACATCGATTTGCGGGCCCCGCTGTTGTCCGCCACATCTAGATAACTTTGAGTTTGAATCGTTTGGTAATCGGGAGGAGTAATAGGTTTATTTGTGGTATATTCGGGTAAAAAGAGATATATCCCACCCAAAAATTTTGGGTAATAAGTGAATTACCGTTATCGTGATTAATCTAACCCAATGGGTAAAGTGTATTCGCCTTAATGACTATCGAGGTGACGCCTCAGCCTCAGATATAACATTCCCGTTGTCGCCATCACCATCTTGGGTCTAAGTCACTTGCCTTTTCCCTACCTACTTGCTTCTGACAAGCGTCACGATTCCGCAGTAGTTACTACTCGAGTAAGCACAGGCATTTTGTGGGCAGCCATCGCCATAGCAGCTTTGGCTACATCTTCCGATACCCCACTCGATTCATAAATTATTCGGCCTGGTTTAATTGCAGATACCCAGTATTCCGGAGATCCCTTTCCCGACCCCATACGTGTTTCCGCAGGTCTCACGGTGATGGGTTTGTCGGGAAAGATGCGTATCCATAGCTTCCCACCTCGACGAGCACAGCGCGTTATTGACCTCCTTCCCGCCTCTATTTGTCTAGCCGTAATCCAAGCAGGTTCGAGGGCCTGGGGAGCAAATTTTCCGAAGGAGATGGTGTTGCCACGACTAGATATTCCTCTCAATCTTCCTCTATGTTGCTTACGATATTTAGTTCGTCTGGGGTTACAGTCGATGTCGGAATAATTTATCAACCTCTGATGCAGAACCGGACATGAAAGTCACCTCTCAACCGGCTCCTCATGAATTCGATACCATTTTTCATATTTTGCAAACTGGCCAATTATTTCTACGTCGTTTTCTCCTTCTTCTATTCTGATTCTCACTTCATCTCCAAATAGCGGTTTAGATATTACTTGGCGCCAAATCCACGGGCGGGAATATGCTCGATCTTTTAATTTATTTCTCTTTCGAGGTGTGGGCTTCTCTCGCCATCCCGTCCGCCGAATCTCGATATTAATTAATTAATTGGATGAAGCAGATTCGGAAGTCCCTTCGTTGTTTCAGTCTCTTGGAGCAAACGTTTTGGTTCCCCCCAGCGACGGAGCTTTTCACTCTACCCCAATTTCATCGAGTCAGCGTTCCCAGCATTAATTGACTCATAGCTCTATTTTAGATATTGACAATTTGGCAATTGTGCTACATCACGCAGCTTTTTGGGGGTTGAGTGGTTAACCACACGATTTCGAGAAAAAAAAAATTCAATTATTCCGATTTTTACTTCTCGAAATAGTCATAAATCGGTAATGTTTTCAGCTTCCCCATAAAAAAACTTCCCACGGGTAGAAATTTCATTTGTGATGAGATAACCCCACTCCGTCTTCAGCATTCATTTATTTAGTACTCGAAAACAGAAGGCTCATTACTCAATCAATTAGTTTTTTTTTATGGATAAAGAGATGTTGCTTGGACGAGTCGCACACTAAGCGTAGCAAAGATCTTTTGGGGTTTAAAATGAAAAGTATTGAAACTGGGATAGGATGAAGCTGCCCTAGGTTGCATCAAAACTCACTAGATAGTTTTTATTTCATTGGGTAGGGATCACCCGGTACCCCGAAATGTCCAGGTCTTTATGCCTAAAACCCCGTGAATCGTCTGAGCCGGGTGGTAGGAATAGCCTATACGGGCTTTAATGGTTTGTAGGGGGACCCTACCTTCCCTAGCCCATTCAACTCGAGCCATCTCACTACCATTGAGGCGTCCAGCTATTTGTATCTTAATACCCCCATCGCTAGTTCTTCCAACCAATTCAATAGCTTTTTTCATAGTTCGTCGAAAAGGAACTCTATTTTTTAGTTGTGAGGCAACATGCTCCGCCAAGATCTTTGGTTCCCCATATGGTTGGGTGATACTACTTAGTATCACTCTGAGCTTCCGACTTTCGATCCCTGAGATGTTTTCGATACCGCTCTTCATCTGAGTAATCCCCAAACTTTGCTCTTCAATGAGTAAATCAGGAAATCCCGTATGTATATCAACCCGAATGAGATCTGTTTTCCGTTGGATTTCGATACGCCCAACTCCACCGTAGTTTGTGGCGTCCTTCACGTGTTTCGCAATATACTTCTCGACAGAGGCGCGTATTTGTCTATCCCCTTGAAGAAACTTCGGATAATCTTTTGCTTGCGCGAACCGATGGGAATAATGCTTCTAACTTACACCGAGTCGAAAACCGAGTGGATGAATCTTTCGTCCCGTATCTACTTTTCCTCAACTCAATATTAAATTATCTTTTACTTAGTTGTTCCTTCGTAATTCCCTTTAACCCCCCAACACGTCCCAATTAATGGGCGTCTCTTACATAGTCATCCTTCTATCTCCCCAGCAAAATTTGAGTTTAACTTAATGGTTACTTTACGAGTGGGTTTCTTTATCGGGTAACCTCGGCCCTGAGCTCGGGGACGGAACCTTTTTAAATACGCGGAATTCTCGACTCAGGCCTCACTAACGAACAAATCGGATTTATTCAATCCAAAATTGGTATTGGCGTTTGCCGCTGCGGGAAGAATCAACTGCGATATGAGGTAACATGTTTTATGAGGCATAAATTCGGGTAATACAAGTGCTTCTCCGTACGAACAACCCCGGATTCGATCGGTAATCCGTCGTATTTTGATAGCTGACGCGCGGATATTTTTTCCCAGAGCCCGCGCCCCAATTTCCGACTTCCTTTTGTTTCTCGTGAAGTATAATTTCCTAATTATCGACGGGATCCTTTATCGTTTTTTGCATGTCCTCCAAAATTCCGGGTGGGTACAAATTCCCCCAGTTTGTGACCCACCATGCGATCGGTTACGTAAATAGGTAGGTGCTCCCGCCCATTATGAACGGCAATGGTGTGGCCGATCGTGATAGGTACGACTGCAGAGGCGCGAGACCAAGTTACAACTAATTTTCTCTCCCTTCGTATGTTAAGATTTTCAATCTCTCGTATTAAATGATTAGCTACAAAAGGACCTTTTTTCGATGAACGTGCCATAGCCGATTAGCCCCCCGCTTAATATTTCCATTTATCAATAACCTCTGCGTCGACGAAGTATGAGGGGGTTGCTATATTTCCCCCCCTTCCGACTCCGCTTCCCAAGCGCGACATGCCCCCAAGGGGTTGATGGCTTCTTCCTACCAATCGACGTCCTGCCTTCCCCTCCTCCGTGGGGATGATCCACAGGATTCGTAGCTGAACCTCTCACTTTAGGCCGTCTCCCTAACCAGCGCTTGGACCCAGCTTTCCCCAAGCCTTCATTGTTGATATCGATGTTTCCGACCCGTCCTACACTTGCTAAGCAATTCTGAGATATTAAACGAATTTCGTTGGAAGGTAGTCTCAGTGTAGCCAATTGACCTTCCTTTGCAATTACTTTCGCTGCTGCGCCAGCTGCTCTAACTGATTATCCGCCTTTCCCAGATTTTAATTCTATATTATGTATAATGGTACCTAAAGGTATTTTGGCCGAGGTAGACCCCCCCCTCCTCTTACCCCCCCTCAAAGGGAAGGAAACGACTGGGGAAGACCCCTTCCCAAACTGTACAAGCTTCTTTCGAAGCATACAGCTTTCCGGATACGAAAGATGAGATTAGGTACCGCTGCTGGGTTTCGGTAGTACTAAATTAACGCCTACTGAAACATAAGCAAGTGATTTTTGGACCATCTTTCTTTATTGTATCCTCGGCTTTTTTGCCCGCACCTGGCTTCCTTCCAAGAATCCAGTATTTCTTGAGAATTTAGCGGCAGAATTGGTGACTTCGATGATTCGCGTCGGCATTAGTCAATGTCCGGGATAACTTAGGAAACCTCTTCTCCTTGGTATTGACATATCTTCACTTCTACGCATCTACTCCATGTGTTATTCCGTGGCTTCGATGTTGCCTCTGACTGCCAAATCGAGTGTTTTGAATTCGTACTTTCCACACCCTCGATATATGCATAAGACGCCCTTCGTCCGTCGTTCCAATTTCGAGATTATTTATCTGTTTCCATATTATCTTACCTTTGCAAATTGATGTATCATTTAATTGATACAGACCTTAGCACGCGCTACTGTCCCTATTTGGTTACCCCAACTAGGTTTACTCCATATTATCCGATAAGTTCGAAGTAGTGCCAGGTTTCCGGGCCCAGCCTACAACCCGACCGATTAGTTTCGGAATACGCGAATCAAGTATTCAACCCGCACTCAGAGGTGGAGCATTTCCAACTGAAATGGATGCGTCAGAACTAGACGTTACGATATCTCCAACCCCTACTCCCCGTGGGTGCAAAATGTATCCCTTACCACCATCTGTGTAGTTGATTAAACAAGTAAAAGCATTGCGGTTGGGGTCGTATTCGATACTGGCTACTCTTCCAGCAACACCCAACTTGTCTCGCCGAAAATCAACTTTACGATGTAAACGCTTGTGCCCGCCCCCCCTATGTCTACTGGTGATGATTCCCGCATTGTTGCGACCATTTCCGGACATCCTATGGTAAGTCAATTGCTTATGGGGCTTGGATTCCGTTGTTTCTCCAAATCGCAGAATGGCCCGGTTCCGGGTGCCTGGAGTATACGCCTCATATAGTCATATGGCCATACTTATTCTTCCCTTTGATGTTTATGCGTAATCCTTTATTTAGTAGAAAGTTAAAAGTTTTTCAAGTATTAGTTTATAAATAGTGGAATAGAGTAATTAGCTCGAAGTCTAGCAATCATTTTTTTTCTACTCGTAGAATTCAAACTCAATTTACTTCTTCTTTCTCTCCTATTTGCTACCCGACTACTATTGATGCCCCCCACCTTAACAGCAAAAAATCCTTCAATCCAACTTTTCATTTCAGTTTTAGTCAATTTCGAGTCTACATGAAAAGTATATTGGTTTTGCTGCAACAAACGAATAGACTTCTCGGTAATTAATTGGTTTTTCAATTTTTCCGTAGTATCCTTCTCACTTTGTCCGTTTTCCCCCAATTCTATCTGTTTCTTCTGTAACTCCCGTATAGTCTACTAATTTGGTTTCCGCCGCCGCCAGCTTCGGATTTACGTGTTTTGCAGGTAGGTTTTTTAGTTATCCGCTTTCTCCATTTTTCCCTTACCTTTCTTTTTTATCTGCATCCAACAGGAGTTGAACCTGTGAATTCGCCAATTATGAGTTGGGTGCTTTGACCGTTCAGCCATGGATGCCAACCAATGGCACTTCGTCCATTTACTTATAATATTGTAACATGGTTGGCAAAACCGTGTCAAAGCGAAAAAAGTCACAATTTGCCTCTCCCGCCGGGCGTGTGTGCCTGCCAACTCAACAAGTTGTTTTAGTTGTTGAGAGGATTCCGGTGAAAAGTGAAGAAGGACAAACAAGCAAGAAAAAATTCGAGACGAAACTGCTGGTGGGTAATCTAAACAAATGACGAGGGATTCTTCGAGAAGTTAACAATTAGTCCTCATATTGAATGATTGTGAATTATTCAAGGAATAATGGGTTTGAAACATACACGAGGAAGGTTCTGGGAGCAATATCAGTAGTGAATCTCTTATGAACCAAGAGCCGTGTGAAGTAAGAATTTCATGCACGGTTCTGAATGAGCGGAAAGATCGAAAATCTTCTTTTCGACTCTGACTCTCCTACACCAGTCGTTGCTTTTTTCTCCGTCACCTCTAAAGTAGCAGCTCCAGCTTTATTTACGCGACTCTTCGGCCTCATTTTCCCACATTTACCTAATGAGTGGCATATCGTGGTAGGATTATTGGCCACTTCTAGCATGATATTAGGAAATCTAGTTGCCGTTACTCAAATAAGCATGAAACGTATGCTAGCTTATTCCTCTATAAGCCAAATTGGATATATTATGATTGGAGTACTTGCTGCAGACCCGGAGAACGGTTATGCAAGTATGACAACTTATACGTTTATTTATATACTCATGAATCTGGGAACTTTTGCTCGTATCACCCCATTTGGTTTACGAACCGGAACTGATAATATTAGGGATTACGCGGGATTATACATGAAGGATCCTGTTCTAACATTCTCTCCGGTTTTACGTTCACCATCCCTAGGGGGTATCCCTCCACCATCCGGTTTTTTCGGTAAACTCTATCTCTTTTGGCATGGATGGAAGGCTGGTTCGTACCCATCAGTTCTGGTAGCGCTCGTCACAAGTGTCATCTCTATCTACTATTATCTCAAAATAATTAAATTAATGTTCACTGGGAAGAATGGGAGGAGCGATGCATCCACAACTTATATACAAAATTCATTAGTTTCTCCATCAATTTCAATTTCAAAAAGTTCTATTGAAATAGCTATGATCATTCGTGCACTAGCATCAATCCTATCGGGTATATTAATAGATCCCATTATCGGGATCACACGGAATACTTTATTCTAGACTCACTTCAAATTGTGACGCGAACTTTTTTTCTCAAACGACTTTTATCAAAAGCCGGTTCTGCTTCTGCTGCCCCAACTAGTCTGTCTCTACAACTTACGAAATAGTTATATCTTCCTCGGTAATTGATCCTGACATTCTCCTATCTAGCTTGTATCTGTCTTTTCGCACCCGGAATCACTTGCTAGGAAAATGATCACTCGTCTATTCCGGGGGAGATATAAGTATTTCCGCGCGATGCACAGCTGGGGTTGGGCAGTGACAACCCATGCTGCTACATCCAAGTATTTAGGCGGAAGGAGAATGCCTCTCTTTCTTGTATCTTCATATGGTATTATTTGATTGATACCGAAAAAAAGATTTGCTTGCGAGATAGGCGTGGGCTTGTCAGGTCGTGAAAAAAAAGTCTCTGTAGGGAGAGGGAATCAACCACCCCTTTAGGGATGATTGATTGCGGGCGAGAATAGATTCGAACCCTCGGCCATCGTCAGTATGAAGTGGAATCCTACCACTCCACGAAGAAGCAATGAGTAATGAAAAAGGTCCAGGGACCTCGTCTAAACCTGACCTGAGTGGAGTCTCCCAGTTAGTCAATTTGGTAAAAAGGAGATGAAAATTCGGTTCAGCAGTTGACAGGCATATAGATATATCTGTATAATTGGATTGGTGAACGTAACTCCACCGCGTCCCCCTGCTTCGAAAGAAGGGTAGGCATGCTAGACTCGAAATGTAGTACCGCGTAGTACGGAGGTTCAAATCCTACGCGAGGCGTCCAGAGGTCTCGCATTTATGGAAATGGAAGAAGTATCTCGACTTCTCGCTTCTCACCAATGGAACTCAAAATTTTTACTTGGTCGATTTCCATGCTTGTCTTCCCGAGTGAAGTAGCACTGGAAATGTCTCTCCGACTCGAGAGACGAGTGGGTCCTGTTGCAGAGATACGTGAGGCAGTAAGTCCCACCTCTTCTCTTCCTCTCTCCGAACCAAGACTGGGACAGCAAATCCTAACATCCGAAAGAATTGGAGCGAGACCCGAAACTCAAGGAATAGTCTTACAGATACAGGAGAGAGAGAAAAGAGAAAGAGAAAAACAAAAGGAACGACTGAGATATGAACGTGATTCCTCTCAAAGATTCGAATGTAAATGAGATGGACCAAAAATCTTAGTAGTTGGTTGTTTGGTGTCTCATCAAACACATAGGGGATGGGACTCAAAATCCCATCCTTTCCCTGTTTCCAAAGGACTCCAAATCCTTTGAATGGGACTCAAAATAGGAGTGGGACTCGAAATCCCATTCATAAGCCAAGTATCTGGTTAGATACCCCTAACCAGATACTTGGAGTTTCCATTCCAATTTTTAGAATAATAAATTATTGACCGAGCAATAGATGAAGAAAATGCCCTTATCTCCTCGATAGCTATAGTGTAGCTCCCAAAATTACATGCCGACTCCTCCCGATACAAAATACAAGATCCGAAGATAGAAGGGAGATTTCATCTGGGATTGATTGCGGGC